TCAATTGTACAAATAGATCTCCAGTCCTGTCAACTGCTAAACCAAATTTCCATTCCTTTCTTGCCGGATTTAACAACTGCTAACTGGGAGACTTCACGATTGAAACGAAATACAGAAACCTTCTTGATTATTCATCGATTCCGTGGTAAGGTTCCAGTTCATACTGACTATGGCCAAGGGTTCGAATCTAGTCCCGCCCGCAATCAATCATCTCCGAAGCAGTGTTCAATTCCCTCCGCGTACAGAGACCTCTTTTTCTCACGACCTGACAAGCCCACGCTTGTCTCAAATATTCTCACCAATATCGAGGAAATGATACCATTTGAATAAAAAAAAGGGGGGGGGGTGGCATTCCCCCTTTGCCTAAATACTCGGCTGGATGTAACGGCGTGGGTTGTTACTGCGCAACTCCAACTGTGCACCGCGCGGAAATACTTCTATCTCCTCCGGAATAGACGAGGGATCATTTTCCTAGCAAGTGATTTTGGGTGCGAGAGGACAAGCTAGATAGGAGAATGCCAGGATCAATTACCGAAGAAGATATAACTATCTTGTAAATTGCACAGACGGGCTAGTCCGGATAGCGGAACCAGTTTTTGATTCATTTAAGGAAAAAGAGGAAGAGGAGAGAAAAAGGGAAAAGAAGGGGGATAAGAAAGAAAAGGAAGTCTCGAAGTGGGTCTAAAAGAAGGTATTCCGTGTGATTTCGAGAATAGGATCTATGAATATACCCGATAGGGTTGATGCTAGCGCACGAATGATCATAGCTATTTCAAGAGAATTTTTCGAAATAGAAATTGATGGAGAAACTAATGGATTTTGTCTAGAAGTTATGGGTGTATCGCCCCTCCCACTCTTCCCGGTAAACATTGATTTAATTATTTTTAGATAGTAATAGATGGAAATGACACTTGTGACGAGCGCCACCGGAACTGATGGGTACGAACCAGCTTTCCATCCATGCCAAAAGAGATGGAGTTTCCCAAAAAAACCGGATGGTGGAGGCATACCCCCTAGGGATGGTGAACGTAAAACCGGAGAGAATGTTAGAACAGGATCCTTCATGTATAATCCCGCATAATCCCTGATATTATCAGTTCCGGTTCGTAAACCAAATGGGGTAATACGAGCAAAAGTTCCCAAATTCATGAGTATATAGATAAACGTATAAGTTATCATACTTCCGTAACCGTTCCCTGAGTCTGCAGAAAGTACCCCAATCATGATATATCCAATTTGGCTTATAGAAGGATAAGCTAGCATACGTTTTACGCTTCTCTGAGTAACGGCAATTAGATTTCCCAATATCATGCTAAAGGTAGCTAATAATTCCACCGCAATATGCCACTCATTGGATAAGTCTGGGAAAATTAGACCAAAGAGTCGTGTAAATGAAGCTGGAGCTGCTACTTTGGAGGTAACGGAGAAAAAGGCAACGACTGGTGTAGGGGAGTCAGAGTCGAAAAGAAGATTTTCGATCTTTCCGCTCATTCAGAACCGTGCGTGAAATTCTCACCTCACACGGCTCCTGGTTCGGAGGGGAGTCATAACTGGTATTGCTCCCAGAACCTTCCTCGTGTATGTATCAAATCCATTTTTTCTCAAAAAAATCCATAATCACTCGATGCAAAGAATAGTTGTTAACTTCTCGAGGAATCCCTCATCATTTGTTTTCATCTCCCGCCAAGAGTTTTGTCTCAGATTCCTTCTTGGTTGTTTGTCCTTCGGAATCCGTATAATGTAGTATGCCAAAAAAAATATTCTAAGCATCCATGGCTGAACGGTCAAAGCACCCAACTCATAATTGGCGAATTCACAGGTTCAACTCCTGTTGGATGCAACGATATGAAAGATATAGACCCTAACTAAAAACTAAAGAACCTTGGGATAAAAAACCAAAATTGGTTGGAAATCAGTAGACGCAGAAAAAAACTGGTACACTATACGGGAGTCGTATTTTAAAATATGAAATGGAGGATAGGGATCAAAATGGGGAATACTACATATTTAGTATGCATATCTATCTACAGATAGATATCTCCCTTCCCAACAATTATCTCCCTATTTCTTATGAAAAATTGGTAGAAAAAAGGGGATATTATGGATAAGTTGAGAAATCAAGTAATTAGTGGAAAGTCTATTCGTTTATTGCAGCAAAACCAATATACTTTTCAAGTAGATTTGAAACTTACTAAAACTGAGATGAGAAACCGGATCGAACAATTCTTCGATGTGAAGGTGGCAGGTACAAATAGTAGTCGAATAAAAAGTAAAAGTAGAAAAAGGGTAAATAAATTGAACATTGATTACGTGAACCGTAAAAAATTGATTGTAAGACTGAAAAAGAATTATTTCATTCCACTGTTTTTAAGTTAAAATCATACATTTTTCTCTTTAACCGCTTCTATCCGGTAGGGTCTAAAAAAGATAAAAAAAATTATATTTGAGGAGAAACAAGAGATATGGTTATGTGATCATATAAAGCGTATAACCCGAATGCCCGGCGACAAGACATCCCACATTTTGAAAATGTGGCAGAAAACAAACCCTGTAAGAGATTGACGCGCGGCAAGATTTCCGAGAATGGGCGTAACAATAGAGGAGTAATAACGAGTAGACATAGAGGGGGTGCTCACAAACGTTTATATCGCGAAATCAATTTTAAGAGAGACAAATCAAATATTGTTGGAAGAGTGGCAAGTATTGAATACGACCCCAATCGCAATGCATCCATCTGTTTAGTCAATTACGTAGATGGTGATAAAAGATATATATTGTATGCGCGAGGAATCGGAATTGGAAATGTCATTATATCTAGCCCCGATGCATCCATTTCAACAGGAAATGCCTTACCTCTGAGCGCGAGTTGACTAAACGATTTGCGTGTTCAGAAAAAAATCGATTGGGTTTATGGAGTAAACCCGCAAACCCGGCACTACTCCGACAAACTTACTACAAACTTCGGAGTAAACTTCGTTGGGCAACCAACTAAGGACAGAAGCATGTGCCATACGTTAGTGACAGGCAAAAAAGAATCAAATTGCAAGGGTAAAATAATATGGAAACGGATAAATAGTCTCAAAATTGGGGCGATAGGCAAAAATAAAAAGACTCTTTTTCACGCACCGGCGGGGGAAAATTTATTCGGGTTGACGGTCAGAGGCAATGCCGAAACTCCAAACGAGTCGATGTGACATTAAAAATGCGCGGAGGCGCAATTATGTAAAGTAAATGCCAATAGTAGTTTTCTAAGTTATTCCAGACATTAAGTAATGTTAACGCAAATCGTCGAAGTCATCAATTCTGTTGCCAAATTCATGGTAGATGCTGAAAGAGCCAGGTGCAGGCGAAGGAAGAAGGAGGAAGCCTAGGGTGTGATGAGAAGAACTAAAAATAAGATTAGTTCTACTTACTCTGATAAATCTTGATTTAATCAAATGGGATTCCGTTTTCCTATCAACGACACGGTATCTCACTTATTTTACTCAGCATCCAGAAAGCTGTATGCCCCGAAACGGGCTCGTACAGTTTGGGAAGGGGTCTCTTCTCAAGTTGCTTACTCGTCAGCGGGGAAAGGACGCGAATGAATAGATCTACTTCGACAAAAATGCCTTTAGGGACTATTATACATAATATAGAACTAAAATCCGGAAAAGGTGGATAATTGGTTAGAGCAGCCGGTGCCGGAGCCAAAGTAGTTGCAAAAGAAGGTCGACTAGCGACACTAAGATTACCTTCCGGCGAAATTCGCTTAGTACCTCAAGATTGTTTAGCAAGTGTAGGCCGAATTGGAAACATAGATATCAGTGGCAGAAGTTTGGGAAAAGCAGGATCCAATCGGTGGTTGGGGAAGAGACCCACGGTGAGAGGTTCAGCGATGAATCCCGTGGATCATCCTCACGGGGGGGGGGAAGGCAGAACTTCCATTGGCAGAAAGAAGCCACTAACTCCGTGGGGACGCGTCACACTTGGGAGGAAGACTCGGGGTAGGAAGTGTATAAATCCTCTCATACTTCGTCGACGCAGAGGTACTTGATTGATAAGTATTGGGAAAGGAGTAACTGTTCATGGCACGTTCATCAAAAAGAGGTCCCTTTGTTGCTAATCATCTAATAAGAGAAATTCAAAATCTCAATATGCAAAAAAGAAGGAAATTGGTTACGACTTGGTCTCGTGCTTCTGCAATAGTCCCGATTATGATTGGCCACACAATTGCTGTACATAATGGGCGGGAGCATTTGCCTATCTACGTAACCGATCGGATGGTAGGTCATAAACTGGGAGAATTTGTACCCACCCGAAATTTTAGGGGACACGCCAAGAATGATAAAGGATCTCGCCGATAATTTATTTAATTAGGAAATTAGATTTCATGAGAAGTAAGAGTAAATCGCAAGTCGGGGCCCGAGCACTGGGGAAGAATATCCGTGTGTCGGTTGCCAAAATGCAACGTATCATAGATCGAATACAAAATTGTTCATATGAAGAAGCACTTGTATCACTTGAATTCATGCCCTATAGGGCATGTCACCCCGTAGCACAACTGGTTCTCTCCGCAGCTGCAAATGCAAGTACTAATCTTGGACTGAATAGATCCGATTCGTTCGTTAGTAAAGCTTGGGTAAATAACTCCACATATCTACGTAGATTTCGTCCGCGAGCTCAGGGGCGCGGTTACCCAATAAGAAGACCCACGTGTCAAGTAACTGTTCAATTGAGCTCAAAGTCTGTTGGAATTTGAAGAAAAAAGTAAATGCATATAGATTAGTGATTAATCAAAATAAATTGAAGAGGGCGTCACGAGGGAATAATTTACTATTGAGTTAAGGAAACATACATACATATGGGACGAAAGATTCATCCACTTGGTTTTCGACTCGGCGTAAATTAGAAGCATTATTCTTTTTGGTTTGCGCAGAAAAGAGATTATCCAAAGTTTCTCGAGGAAGATAGAAAGATACGCACTTTTGTCGAGAAATATATTCAAAAACATGTAAAAAGTGTTTCCAACTACGGCGGAGTTGAGCATATTGAAATCCAGCGAAAAACAGATCTTATTCAGATTGATATACATACTGGATTTCCTGATTTACTAATTGAGGAACAGAGTCTGGGTATTAGTCAAATAAAGCATGATCTGGGAAATATATTAGGATTTGAAAGTCGAAATCTACGAGTGACCCTAACTGGCGTTACCCAACCATACGGAGAACCCAAGATTTTGGCAGAACACGTTGCCTCGCAATTGAAAAATAGAGTGCCTTTTCGACGAACCATGAAGAAAACCATTGAAATGGCTGCAAGAGCCAATGGTGGAGGCATCAAGATCCAAATAGCTGGACGTTTGAATGGTAGTGAAATGGCTCGCGTCGAATGGGCTAGAGAAGGGAGAGTTCCCCTCCAGACGGTTCAAGCTGACGTACGTTACTGCTACCACCCGGCTCAGACAATTCATGGGGTTTTGGGTATAAAGACTTGGGTATTTCGGGATAATTAGCAATTTTTATGCAATGCTCTATGTAGGAGAAGATATATTAGTTGATAAATCTCAATAAAAACCTAGTAGCTTCATCTTATCTCAGTTTCAAATTTTTCTCTTCCAAGTTTTGGAAAATCTTTGCTACGCTTAGTGGGCGACTCGTTAAAGAGACAACTTTTTGCCCGTAAGGTAAGCTACCTAACTGATTGGAAGTTAAATCCTTCTTTTGTCGATGAGTACTCAATAGAATAGATGAGTCCTAAATGCGTGGCAAAATTAGAACTTAGTTAAATCCATCCTTGGGAACCTTTTTCCTGGAAAAGCTGGAAGCAATAGAATATTATTTCACGGCAATTTGAGGAACTGAAATATTTCAAGTCATTTTCTCGCAACTAGTCGTATGGTTAACCGACTAATTCCCGATATGTTACGTGATACAGCATGGCTACAAAAAAGTCGGGGGAGAGCTTTGAGTCAATTAATACTGAGAGAGTCGACTCATTAAAATTGATATAGAATACAATATTAAAGCTCCGTTGTCGAAAGGGAAAACCTAAACGTCTGCTCAAAAAGATTAAAACAACGAGGAAACTACCAAATCTCATTTGGTACGTGAATGGCGAGATCTGGTAGGTGGGATGGCGAGGGAAGCTCGTAGGTTTTTGGGGCTACAGACTCCAAGAATGAAGCCCATTCTCGCCCGTAGATTTAGTGCTAAATAGTATCAAATAGCTTCCCATAGACAGAACGAATGATCAAAAAGCTGACAAAGCTCCGTGAAAACCAGCAATCAATTGATTTACGAGAAGTGAAAAGTGGTATCGCACTTACAAGGAGCCGGTTGGAACGAAACTTCCACATCCGGTTTTGTAGCGAAGATGAGTAGATTTTGTTAGCATCGATCGCAACCCCAGACGAACTAAATACCGTAAGCAACATAGGGGAAGATTGAAAGGAATATCCAGTCGCGGCAACGTAGTTTCATTTGGAAAATTTGCCCTTCAAGCCCTTGAACCTGCTTGGATTACGGCTAGACAAATAGAAGCAGGCAGAAGGGCAATAACGCGCCATGCTCGTCGGGGTGGGAAATTATGGATACGCATCTTTCCCGACAAACCAATTACGATGAGACCGGCCGAAACACGTATGGGTTCAGGCAAAGGATCTCCTGAATACTGGGTATCCGTAATCAGACCTGGTCGAATAATCTATGAATTAAGTGGAGTACCAAAAGAAATAGCTGAGGTTGCCATGTTGATGGCTGCACACAAGATGCCCATAGCTACTCGGTTAGTAACTTCGAAGAAATTGTGACCTTTTTTCCCAAAGCAACGAGGTGGGTGGCTGGCAAAACGGGCCTTAGCAGGGTGCATGCATCCCAGAGAGAGGCTAGCCTCTCTTCTGCGGAGAGATTTGAGGGTGTTGCTGACAAAGGCGGAGGCAGAGGAAGATGGTGCTCGAGAGGGCAGGGCCGACAAGCAGCCGGTATTACAATACCGGGGTCTGCTCACCTCTTGGATACTAGCTTCGCACGAGGCCACTATCCTTATGTATCTAATAGAACACTCGGAAAAAGAAAAGCTTGGGGGCCAACGACGGCCCTGTCCACCTTACCCGCCGTTCTCGCTTGGCTAATACTAATACCTTTGACTACCTAGATGCTTCTGCCCGGCAGCACAGCCTCCTGGTTGAAATCCCGTTCGAGCGCAAATGCTGACTCCCTCTTCCTCCTCCCGCTATCCTTCCTTCTGTTGTCCCTCCTCTCCCTAGCCAACACCATTAACACCGCCGACACTATTGACATCATTGATACTATCGGCACTATCGATACTACCCAATACTAGGCGCGCAATCTCACCACCGTTTGTAGAAGTCAAACACATATATTTTCTTTGTTGGAATGTAGTAATATGTAAATAGTTGCGTAAGTAATTCCATATAGATATCTATCTATATATCCCCCTTTCTCTATGGATATATATATTGAGGTCGATCTAGATAGATATCTAATAAATATATATATATAATTAAACCTACCACTTACTTGTACCACCGAACTCAAATGATTCAAATTCAAAGTTATTTAGATGTAGCAGACAATAGCGGAGCTCGCAAGTCGATGTGTATTCGGGTGCTAGGAACCGGCAACCGTAGATACGCAGGTGTAGGCGGCATTGTCATCGCCGTAGTCGGGGAAGCCGTACCCAACACGTCTTTGAAAAGATCGGAAGTGGTTAGGGCAGTGGTAGCGTGCACTCGAAAAGGGGTGAAGCGACGCAATGGAATGATCCTTGAGTTCGACGACAACGCAGCCGTCGTTGTAAATCAGGAAGGAAATCCCAGAGGAACTAGGATTTTTGGTCCAGTAGCCAGGGAATTGAGGGAATGTAATTTCACTAGAGTAGTCTCGTTAGCTCCCGAAGTGTTGCAACAAATAGTAGAAATGAGTAGAAAAGATAGAACTTTTTCAGCTTTGATTTGAATCTAGATTTTGCCGGTAGGAAAAAGGGAAAACTAGAATTACTTTGGTATCAACAACTGTAATAACTATCGACTGATATTTCACGAATAACAATATGATTTCCACCACAGTTACTTCGATCAGAAATGCAAACACGAGAAGAAAAGCTGTAACTCGGATACCGGCTACTAAAATGACTAGAGGTATCGTACAAATTCTATTGGAAGAAGGTTTTTTAAAAAGCGTCACGGAACACGCGGAAAACGGGAATAATTTTTTGGATGTCAGGCTAAAATATATTGGGAAAGGAAAAGACCCTTACGTGACAGCGATCAGGTACATTAGCAAACCCGGTCTTAGAATTTATTCCGATCATCTAAGAACCCCTAAAATATTAGGGGGCATGGGAATCACAATTTTATCAACCTCTTATGGGCTCATTACAGATCGGGAAGCTAGACGAAGAAAAACTGGGGGGGAAATTCTGCGTCATATTTGGTAATTGGGCAGTTGATGGGGAAGGAAGAAAAGCAAGAGTTCCGTTTTTTAAGAGACTAATCTTTTGAAAAAAAAAACTGTAATTAGGAGGTTTATTTATTTGAAATGATGAAGAAACAGAATCTCATTGACATGGAAGGTACAGTTACAGAATCTTTACCCAATGCCACGTTTTGAGCATGTTTGGATAATGGATGTAAAGTTTTGACTCACATATCGGGTAGGATGTGACGCAGTTATATAAGAATACTACCAGGAGATAGGGTAAGGGCGGAATTGAGTCCCTATGATCTTACGAAAGGACGCATAATCTACCGCCTCAGAAGTAAGCATACAAGCAATAGTCAGTAGATCTTGGCTCGGTATCAATATATATATATTTTTGCTGGTTACCTACCCATTTGTCAAAGATTTCATAGTAATGAAATCGAGGAAACATGTAGCAAATTTCTAGGTGATTTACTCAATTAATTCGAGGTTATAGATACGAAAATTCGTGCTTCCGTTAGGAAAATATGTGAAAAATGTCGACTCATTCGTAGACGTAGACAAATTATGGTAATTTGTTGCAACTTGAAGCATAAACAGAGACAGGGATGAAAAGAACTTGTATCTGAAAAAAATACTATTAATTAAACATAGCTTCCCAATAGAAATGATTAATAAATTATGTCAACTAAATCTGGGGAAATTCGTTCACGCGGGGGAAAACGCGGAGTTCAAAAAGGAGTCATTCATATCCAGGCAAGTTTTAATAACACTATCATTACTGTCACAGACGTACGGGGACAGGTAATTATTTGGCGTTCTGCCGGTGCCTGTGGATTTAGGGGAACACGTAAAAGCACACCATTTGCTGCGCAAGCAGCAGCAGAAAATGCAATTCGGGCGTCAATAGATCGGGGTATGAAACAAGCAGAAGTTATGATGAGCGGACCCGGACCGGGGAGAGACACCGCTTTGCGGGCTATTCGCAGAAGCGGCATAATCCTCAGTTTCGTGCGTGACGTTACTCCTATGCCGTATAATGGTTGTAGACCCCCCAGAAAAAGACGCGTGTAAATGGCAATTAGTCACATCAAAAGGAGGGGAATAAATCTGCGTATGCGCAAAAACGAGACGTCAACCTCTACACAGGCGATTCAGTGGAAATGCCTTGAATCAAAAACAGAAGGTAAGCGGCTTCATTATGGGCGTTTCGTTGTATCTCCCTTCAAAAGAGGCCAAGCCAGTACTGTGGGAATTGCCATGCGTAGAGCGTTGTCGCAAGAGATTGAAGGGACAAGCATAACGCATGCAAAATTCCACGGAATTGTGCACGAGTATTCCACAATAACGGGTCTTTAAGAGACAATACATGATGCTTTAGTTAATCCAAAAGAGATTGTGCTTAGGTCCGATTCGAAAAAGAAAGATATTTGGGAGGCATTCTCATCTGTAACGGGCCCTAAAGAAGTAACTGCGGGTGATACATCATTGCCGCCTTGCGTCAAAGCAATTGACAATTCGCAACATATAGCTACCATTACGCAACCGATATCTTCCACTATTGAATTAGAAATTGAAAAAGGATACGGATATCGTATAGGAAATCTTTTGAAATGCAAAATTGGGGAATTTCCTATCGATGCTGTATTTATGCCTGTTCGAAATGTTAATTATAGTATCCATCTATTCGGAAGCGGTGTAGCGACGCAGGAAATATCATTCATCGAAATATGGACTAATGGGAGTCTGACACCACATGAAGCACTTAGCGAAGCTTCTAAAAAACTGATCGACTTGATAACCCCCTTCTCGCACGTAAGGTGCGGGGACGTATCTCTCCTCATAAATGATGAAGATCTTGCCGATTCAACAAAATCACCACATCTTGGTGACGCAAATAAACTGGAAGAAAAGCTTCTCAAAGATATGTTTATTGACCAACTGGAATTACCTGCCAGAGCTTTTAATTGTTTGAAAAGGGCCGAAATATACACGATTGCCGATTTGCTTAATTACAGCCGGGAAGATTTGTCAAAAATAAAGAATTTTGGTCGAAAATCTGTCGATCAAGTGTCCGAAGCTCTGTGGGATCGCTTCGCCAAAGAATTACCCAGCAAGAAACTGGGTATCAATAGGTAAAAGTAAGAGAAAACAAATACTATTTCCCTTCCCGAACCAAATTCTTTTTTATGTATGAAAAGTTTTAGTCTTAAAGATTTATCAAATGCCAGAAGCAACTGAGTAATGACTAGTTGAGGTAGACACGGAACAGGTGAGTCGGAGATAAGTGAGAATTTAGGATCAACTTTTGGTTACTTCGAGGGAAATAAATAAAAATATTTTTATGATAGATAAAATATTGATTTTTCACTCGAAAACAAATGAGTCTAGGGAGATCTTGCTCCACAGCAATTAGTCCCTAGACTGGATCCAAATATTTCCCGTATTTGTAAGAAACGCGAGAGAGATACTGAAATAGACCCAAAGTTAGGGATCCCTCTATAGGTAAAGTTGCTCCAATACCTGACCGGATGGCGGCCACGGTGCCAATTGCGAAGACTGTTGTGGCTACTGGACGTCGAAACGGATTTTGGAATTTATTAACATTTTCAAGAAAAGGAACGGTCAACAAACCTGCGGGTACCGATGCCATTGAGAGAACACCTAGTAATTTATTTGGTACTGTGCGAAGTATTTGAAATACGGGAAAGAAATACCACTCAGGTAATATCTCCAGAGGAGTTGCAAATGGATTTGCTGGTTCACCAATCATTGATGGTTCCAAAACAGCTAGCCCCGCAGTACACGCAATAGTTCCTAAGATTACTACAGGAAATATATATGAGAGATCGTTGGGCCAAGCGGGTTCTCCATAGTAATTATGTCCCATACCTTTAGCTAATTTAGCCCGTAAAACAGGATCGTTCAAGTCAGGTTTTTTTGTTGTTGGGATGGACTCCTCACTCCCCCGTAAGAATCGAACATGGGAATTTTTCCCCATACGGCTCAAGCATCTATTGCACTGCCTCATCTCGCGGAACGGAACAAGATGAGTAAAGACACGAAAAGTAGTTATTTTGCAGCGTGGCCTCTCATCCGAATCAGCCCGTTAACTTCATTTTAAACCGAAGCTTCGCGGATTATCTTGAATCCTATACGTTGCATCAAGTGTTGCGTCACTTCTGATTTACGTCAAAAACTTTGTAGCTGCAATCTTATAGAATTTCAACTCGTTACTACTTTGGCCATCCATCTCTTTAGATCGTCTCTTTACCCCGACGGCTATTAGAAATTGAGAAACGATACAGAGGAAATGTCTGCGTCGTATTAAAAGCCGTATATCTTTAGAAGAATTTGGCGTAGTCCCGGATCCAGATGTAGAGAAATCTTTGGGGTTTGACGGGGCCTTCAAAAAGTTTTGGTTCGACCATGAAAAAGTTCTCCAAACAACTCTCCAAATTAAATTATAGAGAGATGCTTCCATACCCAGGTTTCAAATCTTCATTCGGAAGCAAAGTTGGGAAGAGACGCAGTGGCAGTATCTAATTTGATTTCTGCATAGCCTACATATTTTGTTTTGCAACGAGTCACACACTCCCATAATCCAACTTCTCCTATTCAATGTCTCAACCGCATTATCCCGGTAGTTCGAGACGACAATTCAATCCGCCAAAGAACTTAGAATCTTATTATCTGTAAGTATTTGCGGCAACAGAACAGCAGTTTGCTTAGGAAAGAACTCCTACCTATTTACATATCTATAAGTTCTCATTCTTTTTGCATTTCTTTTGCAAAAGAATTGTAAGGGACCCGAAATACCTTGTTTACGAATCATCAGAAAATGCATTGGCATAAAAACGGCAGTAAGAAGCGGTAACACGAAAGTGTGTAAGCTGTAGAAACGAGTTAATGTGGATTGTCCAACACTCACACTTCCCCGCAACAGCTCTACTAGTGGAGATCCTACGAAGGGAATGGCCTCGGGTACACCTGTCACGATTTTGACGGCCCAGTAGCCAATCTGATCCCAAGGTAAAGAGTATCCAGTTACACCGAAAGATACGGTTAATACAGCTAAAATAACTCCAGTAACCCAAGTCAATTCGCGAGGTTTTTTGAATCCCCCAGTTAGATAAACACGAAATACATGCAGAATCATCACCGGTACCATCATACTTGCTGACCAACGGTGGACAGAACGAATAAGCCGGCCAAAATTTACCTCAGTCATTGTATATTGAACCGAAGAAAAAGCTTCTGTAACAGTCGGACGGTGATAAAAGGTCATAGCAAAACCAGTAGCTACCTGAACCAAGAAGCAAGTTAACGTGATTCCTCCTAAGCAGTAAAATATGTTCACATGTGGAGGGACATATTTACTAGTAATATCATCTGCTATTGCCTGAATCTCAAGTCGCTCTTCGAACCAGTCATATACTTTAGCAGGATAGAAAGCCTCTTTGACTCCCTCTTTAAAAACTGCGCATGAGAGGTTTTTCTCACACAGCTTGGGCAAAAATGTGTTTTGAGCGCCGTCCCCTCTGTCGCTACCGAGGAGGTGTCAAACCCCCACCGGTGTTTTTTCACCTACCAATGAGTAGATAAAGGACGATGATTCAGCTTCAGAAACATCAAAAATAAATCCCACCTCAATCTCATGTTAGCCTTTACCCTCCAATGTGAACTTTGATCGGTAATATTAGCGTCTTGGGAAATCTTTTCAACTTATCGACGTATTTAGTCCCGACCATTGATCAGAGAAAAGTGAGACACATACATGGATAGAGGTTACCTCGTTTTAATCTGATTGCTTGAATACTCACAAAACCTTAGATTTCTCCTGTATATCGATGAAATACCCTATCGATGTATGGTATAAGAAGACCTGATGGGCATCAAATCCTCTATTGCCACTTTGTGATTATACCTGCAAACAAATGCCCCGCATATTTCTCCCCCCAATGTGGGAAATAAAAAAAATTGATTGGAGCAATTTCGGAAATAATCTTTTGATTGGCCGCCGAGTCACTACTATTAGGTAGCAACTTCATCACGAGATTTAGGCAGTAAATTGATGCAAATTAATCATAGTTTGATAGTTCCCATTAGATACATATTTCTTGCGTTTCGAGTAGTGATTATTCTATTCAACAGCTACCCGGCCAGACATTAGGAACTTTATCGGTCAAATGAATGAAATAAAGAACTTTTTATTTATTGGATCGGATTAATTGCGACGAATCACACACCCATATTGCCAAAATAACTCAAAGAAAAAAGAAAGAATTTACGCGATTCAACTACCTGTTTGATTCTTGATGTTTATTCCCAAGTCCCCAGCTGCTGATATTGCAACAGCGGGGGTTGGGTTGGATACTTTTTACCAGCTAATCGAGATACCGTTCAACAAGACGGAAGAGTTATAAATTTCTAAAATAGTAACTAGAAATATGGCGAATAGAGCCATGAAAAATCCCATCAAGGGAGTGGTTCCCCAACCAGGAGCAACTTTTCCATATTCCGAGTTGAGCGGTTTTAAAACCATTCCTAAAAAACTTATTTTGGGTTTCCCTCTAGGAGTTTCATCAAGAACTTTCGTAGCCATAGAGCCTGCTTAACCGGTTGAAATTTGCTGACTTTGTATACTAGTATATCGAGTGGGAATTAAAATCTATTGGGTCACATGGCGACGGAAACTGCAACTTTGGTCACTATTTTTCTATCCTGTTCACTTGTTAGCTTCACCGGTTACGCCTTATATACCGCTTTCGGTCAACCGTCCAAAGAATTAAGAGATCCTTTCGAAGAACACGAAGATTAATCAGACCAAGAGATCTTCCTTCCAAAAATTGGATAGGAGGGTCTCCAATTAATCTTATTTCAGCTGCATTTGCAATTTCGTTGATGCAACAAAAATGTCATTGGGGGGGGGTCAGAAAAAAACCTCTCTATTTACCCCGGTTAGGCACCTTTGGAGGTTCTCGAAAAAAGATGGCGAAGAAAATTATACCTGAAGTGGCTACCAGCAGAAATGTGTAAACCAGTGCTTCCATGGGTTAAACAATAAATTGGTGTTTAAAAAGAATCTCTCGTACTAATTAGGCGGGTTTCCATTCTACTAGGATTTCCTTTCATCAGCTTAACTTCAAAATGTTTGGAAATAATCAATTGATAAATAATTCCTTAATTTTTGACAAAACATCTTTTTCAATCCAATTTTTCTTCAATCCGGTCAATGTTACTAACTGGTGGAGGAAAACAAAAACTACTTCTCGACTTCGACGGGATTTGCAAGGAGGAATCCCCTAAACAGCTTGTCTTTTAGTACTTGGGTCTCCTAACTTCTGGAATGTGCCAAATTCTACTTGGGCGTCCAAATCAGGATCGATGCCGGCAAATACGTCTCTAAATAGAGTTCTTGCGCCATGCCAGATGTGACCAAAAAAGAAGATGAGAGCAAATGTGGTATGGCCAAAAGTGAACCAACCCCGTGGACTACTTCTGAATACACCATCTGATTTTAAAGTGGCACGATCAAATTCGAAGATTTCTCCTAATTGGGCGCGCCTAGCATATTTTTTCACTGTGGCGGGGTCACTAAAGCTGGCACCATCTAATTCGCCGCCAAAAAAATCTACTGTTACACCTACTTGCTCAACACTATATTTTGATTCCGCCCGTCTGAATGGTACATCAGCTCTTACGACACCTTCTCCATCTACCAAGACGACCGGAAATGTTTCGAAAAAGGTCGGCATACGGCGTACAAACAACTCGTGTCCTTCCTTATCCCTGAAAACGGCGTGGCCTAACCAACCGACGGCTATGCCATCTCCGTTGTCCATTGCACCTGCCCTAAACAACCCACCCTTTGCGGGGTTGTTGCCAATATAATCGTAAAAAGCCAATTTTTCCGGAATCTTCGACCAAACTCGGGATAAGCTTAGATTCTCAGCTTCGCTTGATCGTACTCGTCTTTCTATCTCTTGTTGGAAATACCCCTGATCCCATTGGTACCGGGTGGGACCAAACAGTTCAATTGGGGTGGCGGCGGAGCCGTACCACATGGTTCCAGAAACCACGAAGGCGGCGAAAAAAACGGCAGCAATGCTACTAGATAACACGGTTTCGACATTTCCCATGCGCAAAGCTTTGTACAACCTTTGGGGGGGGCGGACGCTGAGGTGAAATAATCCGGCTAGTATACCTAACACTCCTGCTGCTATGTGATGAGACGCTATTCCGCCTGGAATGAATGGGTCGAAGCCCTCGGCCCCCCAAGCCGGATCTACGGGTTCTACTTTTCCGGTTAATCCGTATGGGTCTGAGACCCAGATGCCGGGACCAAATAAACCAGTTACGTGAAAAGCCCCAAATGAAAAGCAAAGTACTCCCGAAAGAAATAGATGAATTCCAAATATTTTAGGTAAATCCAAGGATGGTTTTCCTGTACGATCGTCGCGAAACAGATCCAGGTCCCAATACACCCAGTGCCATATAGCGGCTAGAAACAGCAAGCCAGAGAGTATGATATGCGCTGCGGCTACGCCTTCGTAACTCCAGATACCCGCGTCCGTTGCAGTATCTCCTGTGATACTCCAACCCCCCCAGGATTTTGCTATCCCGATGCGAGTCATGAAGGGAATGACAAACATACCCTGCCTCCACATCGGATCAAGAACGGGATCAGATGGGTCAAAGACAGCTAATTCATATGAAGCCATCGAGCCCGCCCATCCGGAAACCAAAGCAGTATGCATTAGATGTACAGAAATTAGCCGACCGGGATCGTTTAATACGACGGTGTGAACACGATACCAAGGCAAACCCGTGAAAAACCCCTTTCTTTATTGAAAACGACTGATCACCACGTAACTTTCTTGCATCGGAGGTTTATATCCTAGGGAAATAATATGAAGTTTGCCCCACGAGCCATCTGATGAAAAACTAGTTAGGCTTGTAGTTAGTCCAACATGGTCGAAGGGAAACAAGCAACGTTTTTAATCTTCAACAGAATTTCTTTTATTTGTTTCACCTATTCAATTGGGCAAAATACGTAGCTATGTCGGAACAAGCTAGCAACTTCCTTCCCAAATAGGGGTGGAAGCGTGAATATTTTAGCATTTTTGTTCCTTATGTAACAATGTATGGATTGGTCCCATCATAATTGAATAATATCTGCTAGAATCAAAGATCTAACGACCCATGCCATCTCGACCAAACGTGTTACAATGTGACACAAGTTAATATTCTTTTTCGACTAAATTCCTACTTACTTACGCCCACGATTCGGAGGCAAATACAACAGTTTCGAGAATTTATACATGCCAATTGGTGTTCCAAAAGTTCCCTTTCGTCTCCCCGGGGAAGAAGATGCAGTTTGGGTTGACGTATAGTGCGATCCGTCGGGTATGTTGAGCCTGGTGGAACCTCTCTCCGCCATTTTGTAGCCGATTGATTTAAACCTACTTTCTTTGACTGCCTGAAATTGACTACTGCACCAGGAGTCAGATGCGTGAGGGGAAAAGAAAAAAGAATCTGCCGGCAAAAGTGTTAGCTGTCGGAATCTATGGCTAGTTGAAATGAACAGGTTGGCTAGGCCCCGGTCACTCGATCCCAGAAATTAATCGTACCAAAGAGACGTGTAAAACAATAACGGAACGGAGATATTATTTCTTTTATCAGATTCATTTTTTTGAACCGATAAAATATTGGAATAGATGAGATGGAAGGATAGAAAAATTGCTTGTTCCATATGTGCGAGTGGTGGTCGTAATTTTTTCCCTTCGGGGTAGTAAATGAGCCTAAAGATTCCTCCTATCAGAAGGCCTCAATGTCAGACGGAAATGGATTGGTGCGGGGGAAATAATGTGGCGTAGTCGGTGCACCAACTGCCAGTTGCAACGTAGTTCAAGATGTGCGAATGAAACGGGCCAGACAAACTTGAACGAAAATAAGCGGGATTACCCCCCAGTTGATTCGGGCGGGATTGAAAACATGGTGTAGAGGAAATCAAATCCCTCTTTTCTCACTTCTTCACCCTGCCTATATTCGGAAGCTATTGGAGCCGTATGTTTTCAACAATACCTACACGGTTTCGGGGGGGGGGCGTGAGTTGCCTATCCCGATCAACCGGCTTTATCGAGAAAGGCTTCTTTTTCTAGGTCAACAAGTCGATGACGAGATTGCCAATCAACTGATTGGTATCATGATGTATCTAAATAGTGAAGATCAGGCCAAAGATATGTATTCGTATGTAAATTCCCCCGGCGGGGCGGTATTAGCTGGAATATCTGTTTACGATGCAATGCAATTTGTCATACCAGATGTACATACTATTTGCATGGGACTTGCCGCTTCTATGGGATCTTCTATATTGGCTGGGGGGGAAATTACCAGACGTATAGCACTGCCCCACGCTTGGCGCCAATGATTTCTGTGGATTAGGATTTTGCCTTCGCTTGATTCAGGTAACAATAGCATGGCAACTAGTACTTGGCGGGTTTCTCCGTACCTATTCAGAAGTGAGGTGGCAAAGTACTAAAGGGAAAAATGGAATCAAGAGAATCTTTAACTCGTGTTCGATTCGTCATTGATTAAATCCAATAGAATTAAATTCAATATATCTTAGCGTCATAAGTGATAGGAGATATATCTGATCTACAGAATGTATCAAAATCCCAACTTTTTTTTTGCGGAAAAAAAAAAAGACAGATACAGATTAAGACTTAAACAATGTTGATTCCTTCGTTCATCGACGATAGACATAGCAAACTTTGGGATTGCGGAGGCAAGTAAGCGACGGAGCCATCATAGTACTTAAAGCGGAAGGATGGTGAGATTCCACAATATCATTTTCCCTACGTAGTACGACAAGGGAAAATAGGTGGCCGGCGGCGGACTGCAAAAGAGAAACAGATGTAAATTATAAGATTAGATCTAATCTTATAATTTACATCTGTTTCTCCCATGTTGGGTATGGCATTAAACCCTAGTTGTATAAAGTAGCCGTATGCAGAAATGTCTGCTTGTACGGTTAGACTTAATCGGAGTCACCTAATCAGGGTGATGATTCATCAACCTGCTAGTTCCTATTACGACGGACAAGCTGGAGAATGTGTCATGGAAGCGGAGGAAGCATCGAAACTACGCGATTGTATAACCAAAGTTTATGCCCAAAGAACTGGCAAACCCTCGTGGATAATTTCCGAAGACATGGAAAGAGATGTATTTTTATCAGCGGAAGAAGCCCAGGATTACGGTGTCGCGGATCTCGTAGCGTTGGAAAACGTATCACATTGAAGAATTGCTAAGAAAAAATTATCCGAGATTCACAAATGAATCTTTTTCTCGGAACTCAATTGTTTTTTTTTCTTCGTAGTTTCATGTTTATTTAGTTAGTGTTATTGATGCATCCATAAGTATAAGTGGATTTACGAAGAATTAGTCCCGATACCCCCGGAAATCCTGTGACGATCAATTCTTGGGTGTAGAGATGCGGCAAATTTTACCGACTGGTTGAGAATATTTTAAACCAGACAAATCTTCTGCGTCTTCAAACGTGCCGACGAATCAGCAACTTATTAGGGAAGCGAGACAACTGCTGAAGAGTGGGACGAAATCCCCTGCTCTTCGTGGGTGTCCCCAGCGGCGGGGAGTGTGTACCAGGGTGTATGTGTGACTTGTTTGGATCGGGAACCTAAACTATTTGGAGATTAATGCTGCAGGATAATTTACCAGATGAGGTAGGAAGAAATTTATAATCCACCTGTTTCTTTGGGAAATAGCAATTCGTGGTTAAAGTCGGTGCAAACCCGATCTTTTCAATTTGGGACGGTGGAAAAGAATCGATAATAATAAAGTTGAGTTATCAAACGAAGTCAGGCTGGTGGTATCAACTCTCATACCTCCTTTGCCAATTCCACCTCGGCGGCAACAACTATGATGGGTCAGCCGTTTTGCCAACCCCCGGTAAAATACCGCTACTATACATATGGATTTCTTTACTAATTAAGAAATTCGATTGAAAAAGCTTCAACAAGCTGAGTTAAATATTGGGGATCATGCGGCCCACCAACAGTAGTTCTACTTATCCTATTTGGGAGCAAGTTTATACTCCGGTGTATAGGGGGGATCCGACTGCCAAAACAAATTGACCACGGAAACATTGGAATCTGTAACATCTTCAGTACAACGTCCGGCTTTTTGCCTAGTAGACGGAAAAATCGTACCAGAATACTTGCAGAAAGGAAAGCCGGAACAGCAAAAGCCATCGGAATCTTTAATTCTTACATGAGGTAGAAATGGTAAAAGAAAGAAGTTATTGCGACTGACCCGCAGGGCATGAGGCAATTTGATTGAAGGAGACATTGTTGAGACACTTGACAGGGAAAGAGATATAAATTTTCGTTTGTTCGGAATTTCAAAAACTTCGATGAGTTATCTTAGTAGTTACGCTTAGAGGGGGCGGAGTCTGTCACATATTTCCCAGAATTAACATCCCCAATTACGGATGTTTAATTGAAACTATTTGAATAAGTGGAGGAATTAGAAAATCAATAGATTTTTTTTTTATTTTTCTTTCCCCCAAATCTTGAGATTTTTTGTGAGGCTATACGTATAATGACTAGAGTAAAACGAGGATCTGTGGCCCGGAAGTATCGCAAAAGCATTCTTAATTCTGCCTCTGGTTTTCGGGGGGCTCCTTCAAAGTTATTTAGGACGGCAAGACAGCGGAGGGAAAAGGCTTTAGCTTGTGCTTATGTAGATAGAAAGAATCGCAAAAGGGCCTTTCGCCGTCTGTGGATTGCTCGAATTAATGCAGCAGCGCGGAGAGATGGAATTACCCACAGTTCGGCAATTCACAGTTTGTACGAAAATCAGATTGCCTTGAACCGCAAAACACTCGCCCAAATAGCTACTCCAGATGCCTACTGTTTTTCCATGCTCATACAAAAAGTTAGCAACTAAAGAACTTAATTTGCGGCGGGAAATCTATGCCTCTCCAAATTCTTTAGACGGAGAGGCGGAGAAACTAAATTGAGTTACAGATTTCGACATAATGAGGGGAAGAAAGGGGAAGGGGGAAACAAGCGAAAGAGCAGACTACTTCTAGATATCGACCAAATTGACTCACCGAGACTACTTTCAATTGCACCTGTTCGACACAAAATCTCTAAATTTGTCCAAATTAAAGAAATTCCTAGAGATTAATTCTAATTCTCTCAAAGACTCTAACTCTCGTTATTTGAGAAGGGAAGTAAGGCCAAAATGCGGGCTCTTTTTATTGCAGTAGCTACCAAACGCTGCTGCTTTGAGGTCAATCTATTCATTCGTCTCGATAATATTTTTCCCCGCTCACTCACGAATCGACGAAGTAGGCTTGTATTTTTGTAATCAATAATATCATCAGAACGAATAGACGGAGAACGTCTACGGGAAAAGTGTCTAGGTTTATTCATGATATTTTTTGCAACTACGAATACAAATTAATGTTGGATATCGACTTTCTCCGAACCAATTGCGAATATTCCTCATTTCTTTGACTCTCTATGCGAGGTATGCTTGTGGCAAAGAAAGCAGTACTTCTTCAACTCCAGCCGAGTGGGTGTATTGCGACGATTTTTACGTGTAGTGTATCGGCAAATACCCGCGGATTTCCCACCAATCTCTTTCTGAATACAGCTTGTACATTCCATAGCAATGGTTATCCTTGCATCTTTATTATTGGCCATGAAATCAGATGTACTCTAATAGGTTTCCCCGAAGTAGGGGGGAGGGGGGTCGCACGTAGATTCGTAATACTACAAACGAACTACTTACGAAGTTTCGACCTCTGAATTAAAGAATTTAAACACTCCCATCAGTGATTTGATTGGTCATTACGTGTGCGACAAAGCATAAGATTTTTTTACCTCTCTCACATCGTCTGGTTCCTACTCAGTTCCTTTAGTCGGGGAAAAGAAGTTAGAAAAATGGAAATAATAAAGCATCCGGGAAAAATCGATTTGTTTCTATTAGTAAACCGGCCAGTAAGACAAACCATGTTGCAGCTACAACAGGGGCTGTGGAAAGATAGACTCTAAAATGTTGCATTGCAATCCTCCTTATTCTCAATTTTTTATTTAATATATATATTATTTCCTTGCTTATTTGTTTCTTTCCTCACTAGTTCTACTTCCCAAAATCCAACTATACCTAAATTGATTTTTCACATTTCTTCGAAAGAAGAATTGATTATCTTTTTTTTTAGTATCTAACCCCAGCAAAACCAAGTCAGGAGGTAATAAACAGAAGAGAGAGTGGAATCTGAGATGAATAGGGGAGAGAATCAACGACTTGCTGAAAAATGCACTCCTACTTCGGTGGTAGCCAGTATCTATGAGGAAAGATTATAATCAGTTGAGTCAAATGGCAAGGGATTGGTGGTACCGCTTCTAAGGCAGATTTAGTAGGGATGTGACGCAGCTTGGTAGCGTGTTTGTTTTGGGTACAAAATGTCGCAGGTTCAAATCCCGTCATCCCTATCCTCTATATGTGGACCAACCGGCGGGGGTGACGGCTGTTGCCCCACTCACTTGATTTTCATCTCCTTTCCCCTTTTCGAAACAAAGAAAAAGAAACAAGCCTTTCTACCTTTTACAGTGGGAATTTTGCAATTCCCATCTTGTAAATTGAAATAACTACTTTTAGTAAAAGGCGCCTTTAGTTCAGTTCGGTAGAACGCGGGTCTCCAAAACCCGATGTCGCAGGTTCGAATCCTGCAGGGCGTGTTTACCACTGGGGATTGCTTATACGCTCCAAAGTTAGAGTACGAGTAAAACTAATTATTCTCGTTGAAAAAACGGTTTCCCACCTCTGTTACCCGCTAATTGTTTCCCAAAAGAATTTGGAGATAGGGAATGAAGGGGGGGGTAGAGGGAGAAAAGTCTTTCTTTGACAGATCCATTTTCAATCCCTTTTCTTTCCCAACCCCAAAATATACTTCTTGCTAGGGAGATTCCTAACGGAATTTCATCGAATATCTAATTGATCGCCCCGTCGGTATTGCAGGTATGCAGTTACAAATAGTCCAGCTAGGGTTATCGGGATCAAGCCTGACACAATTCCAGATAATAATGCTTCAACCATTTCAATTTGTAAACATTTGATACAAATACTTACCAAAGTCACTTTACACATTAATCAGTAATTAATTGTTGGTAAGTGCGACAGATTAGTAATTGATATGGATAAAAAACCCTTTTATAGTTTTAATTTCTCCTTTTTCTTCCTTCTGAGCAATCAATCAATCGTGATGAGATAACGAATTGTAGAATCTGGCTTTTGTTCAATCCAACGAATAAGGCTAGGGTAAAAGTTAATGCGAGCATCAGGAAGGCGAAGTAGCTTAGTAAAGTAAACATATATCTGAATACAAAACAAGTGGGTTAGTATACAACTTTCTTGGGTAGTTTATCACCTCAAGTCCCCGAATCAAAGTTACTTACCTAAATTGACTACGCCATATTCAATCAATTCTATGTTTCGGAGAGTTGAATTCCTGAATTTCGTCAATTCGGGAAAATCACGCTTTACCCTCTCCTCTCTGGGGCCGGCAGCTGCGTAGTAGCTTGCCTAACCTGTTTCGTCTTCGAAGAGGTCTTTTCCCCAGTTGGCCGGGGTAGCTCAGTGGGTAGAGCAGAGGACTGAAAATCCTCGTGTCACCAGTTCAAAGCTGGTTCCTGGCAACTGAGATAGTAGCTCACTCGACCGCTGGGGAAGCAGTCCTCTCCATTTTTTTGAAATGCCTCTCGTAATTTTTTAATCAAACCAATTTTTACAACTTTTTTGGTCCGAAGCAATATGCGTAGATGACTTGCCCGCCTAATCTGTCTCGCGGGGCAGAGCGAAAGAGATTGCTCCTGCCTGATGTTTACCGTTTTACTGCATCGCTTGGAAAACGGACTCTCTGTGTGTTTCGCGTGTCAAAAAAGTAACGACGTGTCAATTAGAGATTTTACAATTATCAAATGTTGATCTCGTAACGGGTAACCTTGCCGCATCGTACGTGAAATAGCTATACTAACCCAGCATATTTCAGGTATACCTTGGGTATAATAGTGACAACCTAATTTTTTATTAGTTTCCGTTTTTTTTTTTCAAAGGGATTTGTTTCTGCCGTTGCATTCTGCATCTCTTCCCTCGAACCCTTTGACCTACTTTCCTCCATCCGGGAAATAACCGAGTCTTTTTGATATTACAAGATAGATACGGAGTTAAACATGTCTGGGAATACAGGAGAGCGCCCCTTTGCCGATATAATCACTAGTATTCGATACTGGGTCATTCACAGCATTACTATACCCTCCCTGTTTATTGCAGGCTGGCTGTTTGTAAGTACAGGTTTAGCTTACGACGTTTCCGGAAGCCCCCGACCAAACGAATATTTCTCGGAGAGCCGACAAGAAGTTCCTCTAGTGACTGGTCGCTTCGACTCGCTAGAACAAGTTGATGCATTCGCAAAATCCTTTTAGGAGAAACCAACGGCTTTAGATAAAACTTATCCGATTTTCACCGTTAGATGGTTGGCCGTCCATGGATTAGCTGTACCTACGGTTTTTTTCTTAGGGTCTATATCAGCTACGCAATTCATTCAGAGATAGTTTTTGGCGAGCCTTGAATTTACGACACAACCAAATCCAAATAAGCAGAGCGTAGAGCCAAATCGTACAAGCCTTTATTGGGGACTATTGCCGATTTTTGTACTTGCTGTCCCATCTTCCAACTATTTCTTCAACTAGAAATTAGGCAGAATTGTCTGGAAAAGATCGAGATCCCAATTATTTGTGACTGTTTATGTCTGGAGTCGCGGCCAGTTAACAGCTATGAAGAGAAGGAGCGGTAAGGAGGCGTAGCAGATGACAAATACCACTGGAAGGGTTCCCTCGCGGCTGGTAGGTACTGTAGCCGGTACACTTGTGATAGGTTTGCCGGGTGTATTTTTTTACGGAGCTTATTCGGGGTTAGGGTCATCTCTCTAGAAATAATTTGTAAAAGTGTAAATTGGTCAATAGTTGATAGTCGATACTTTTCCTTTTTGCTTCAATTGCGGATTCAGTGGGAAAGTTGTACCGAATTGCACAAACGAAGTTTCCGTTTTTTCTTCTCTTTCTGACTCAAAATAAGGAGAGGAGAAGAAAAATGCTTTGATTAAGCAGATCTTGACTTCTCAAACTAGAAATGTCTTGATTTCACATCTGCTTTATAGACTCAACGATTGAACGTACTACTTACCCTCAGTAGGACTCCGCGTCGTAGCACATCTTGTCTCCGATTGGATGAGCCAATTGATTTCCTACCAAGTAATTTTGAGGAATAGAAGAGGTTTGAATCCGGTAACATCAATTCCTAATAAATTCTATTATTCAGAATACCATTTCTAAACATATTGCAGTGGGGTAAAATCTATAGATATCTATTTTATATACTCTATAGATTAAATAAAGAAAGATTCCAATTTCAAGGAAAAGACTTTGTTTGCTAGTAACTAATCCTAGTAGGATTTATCCGGCGACTTCTATCTATATACCGATAAACCGAAAACCAATATTTTTAGCACTTCTTATCATCATTTTTAGTGATGAGCAAGTGAGTTAGTCTGTCCCAATTTTTGTTTTCAACCTCTCCTCCTCATCTTTGCCGTTGCATCTGTAAATTATTGACTTGAATCTGCCATAATCAAGTTGGAAACATAGATGAAAAAGGGAAATCAATTAGTTCGGGAAAAGCGTTTTGGTAGCCCTGGGAATGTTGGTGATTCTGATTCCACCAACATTCCCGATTCCGCCGCTGACGTCTCTGAATCAACTTATCTACCAATAGGTATGACCAACCCTCCACACCCCACTATGTAACTTCCCAAGCTGACCTCTCCCCCACATTTGCTTGTCCAAACACATCTCGCAAACTATCTAACTGTCACAGATCACGCCCGGAACCCCCGATTTACAAAGTTAAGAAATAACATTTCTGGTGTGGAACAGTGAGTCAAATGGGTTATCTGCTTCGAAGGGAGGGGTCCCAAGAAAGGGTGTAAAGGGTGTAATCAGAAATTCATTTCTGCTAACTGGACTTTCTCAAACTGCTTCTTCTTAAGCACAAGAAATATCTGTGCTAAAACAACCGATGCAAAGAAAGCTAAGAGACCTTGGATCCGGCGGGGATCTTGTAGTACGATTTCTACTTCTCCCTGACCAAATCCCCCAACATTGGGGTTACTAGTCAACGGTTGATCCGCTTTAACGAACTCACCTTCCGAAACAATGAGTTCGGGACCAGGAGGTATAACATCAACTGCTTCACGACCTCCAGCTGATTCTTCAATGGTAATTTCGTATCCACCCTTTCCCTCTCTCCGAGCAACCCCTTTTATCCTTCCTGTTGATGAGGCGGTATATACCGTGTTGTTACTTTTGCTCCCATCCGGATAGATTTGTCCCCTCCCCCTGTTCCCCCCCACATAAATGGGGTACTTTGAAAAATGCGCTTCTTTATTGGTGCCGGGGTCTGGTGATAAGACTGGAAATATAATTTCGCTGTATAACTTGCCCGGTACTGGGCCTACAACAATTATATTGTCCCTACCGGGTCGGTAAGTTTGGAACGATAATTTTCCCAATTTATTTCTTACTTCGGTTGGGATACGATTAGGGGGAGCTAATTGAAATCCTTCGGGTAAGATGAGAACGGCGCCGACATTTAGCCCCCCTTTTTTACCATTTGCCAGTACTTATTTTATCCACGTGTCATAAGGAATCTTAACAATTGCCTCGAATACAGTATTGGGAAGAACGGATTGCGGGGCCTCGAGATCAACGATTTTCTTGGCTAAATGACAATTGGCACACACAATACGACCTGTGGCTTCACGTGGATTTTCGTAGTTCTGTTGCGCAAAAATCGGATATGCATCTGATACAAATGGACAGCTTAATTCCCCAAAAATGATTAATACTACAAGTGAAAAAATCCACCATTCCCTCATCCGTTTCTTTGTAATTGTCGTTTGCATAGATCGATAATTAGTCTTGAATATTTGTACAACCAGGTCGTAACGTTGTAGAATGTCAGTAAGTCTATTCTTTCTCCAATTCTTTTCCTCCCTTCAGTCATTCCACTTCCTCAGAGTAAATGACAATAAATGGAGAAGAGGTACAAATCCAAATGAGGGGCTGGGGTAGGATAGCTGGCTAATTGAAAATCCAAAGGATTGGTTGTCATTCACTCATGGTATGGTAAGTTGCCACAATTGAAGGAGATGTCCGATTCAAGTGACGAAAGATCCAATATTTAAACAGTGTATCCAAAATAACTGGAAAGGTTGAAACGAAGCAAGGAGTTACATATTTATTGGGAGTCAACCCAAAGTGTTCGAAGAGGGACTCCACCAATATTTCCCAACCATGAGGCGAGTGAAACCCTACACATAAATCAGTCAATAGAAGAATGGAAAACGCTTTCATTGTGTCATTCAAACTATAAAATGATTCTTGAATCCAAGAATTTAAAACCGCAAGTCTCTTTCGCCCCAGCAAAAGTAGGGAAAATAAAATGGCGATGCTAATCGTGTTGGTTGCTAGCTGCAACAATAGCTGAATATTTGGCTCATCATACGTTATTGCTAATCGAGTAGTTTCGTCACGCGCATCCGCATCAAGATGTTGCAACTGCGTATCTGCCAAATTGTCAGTCACAATATCGTTTAACCAGAGTAACGCTTCTGCTTCTCGGAGCTGCCTTAAAGCCTTTTCTTCTTGAAGCGGGTTCAGAAAGACTTGGCTCTGAAATAGGTTCCACCAACGCCTAATCCGGGGTTCCAAAAACCAATTTTCTATAGCGACTTGAAACGGGAAGAGGAGAAGGAAGAATCCAACATATTGGAGAGAAACATAGGCTTGGTTTTTGGCTAAATCAAAGTTATTATGTACTAATGAATTTGATTGATTTGCTAATTCCGCCTCAAATCTGGATAAGGTCCGAATTACAGACCGAGGCACCAAACTAATTGACTCGTAAGCTACTGGACTGTGATGAGAAACTCCTAATTCGTAGTTAAACGGTTCTTCAATCAATTTTTTCTCAGTTCGAAATAAAGAGATTTGTCTGGAACGAGGTTTTCCCCAAAAAGAAAACTCACTTGAAGTTGCTTCGATCCAAGCTAATTTCCTATTCATTTTTTCCAGATTATTCAACTTGTACCCACCAGCAGAGACAGAATTGCCTTCAAGTTTGTATTCCGATATACCGATGACTCCTTCCCCTTCAATGAGCGTTTTGCCGCCCACGTAAGAATTAGAACGAGATCTAAAAAATATATTGTCAAAAATTGAAAGATTTGGAAGCTTGTGCGGAGGTGGATCTAAACACCTTCTTGCCGAATAGTTGTCTGCAGAATAGAGGTGGGATCTGTAGCGTTTTCTCGAGAATGAACAAAGGGTATCTGTACAAGAATAAATCCCTGAATATTTATAGATTCCCCGAAGAAATAGACTAAATCTGTGTTCTAGAAGACTGAAACATATCACATATCTAGATTTGTTAGAAACCGCAGTTTTGGAGGCTGTTCGGTCTTTTGATGAATTCCCCGCCGCCAGGGGAACTGACTTCAGTTGCATGAGAGACAAAGAATCAGGCTGCAAATGCTTACTAGCTTCATAAGCTCTCTCCAAAGAACGATATGGAGTATTGAGAAACCATCGGATAAGTTTCCGTTTCCAGTGACATAATTTCATAGATTGATTATTCCTTAACCAGAAGGGGAGGGGGGGAGAAGGGGAGAAAAGAAATAAGAATTTGCGAAACAGAAGACTTATAATAAAAACTCTTATTTCATAATTAAGCTACTTCTTCTTTGAGAATCTTTTCAAACTTTTTCTTTTCTTACTGTAAGAACCTTCTCCGCGCTCTTTTGCATTACTTTGCAAAAAGATTCTTGTAAAGTACTTTAATAGACTTTTCAGGCTGAATTTCAAAATCCCTCGATTGATACACGTAGGAAACGAGCAAGTTCGGCAGCTTTTTCTTCCATATACTCCGGAGTAGAATTTTCGCCTCTGGTTAAAGGAATACTTTGCCGACCCCGCACTTTTAGGTAGAGAATTCGACTTGGAAAAAGACCTTCTTGATTTCTTAAACCAACCGCTTCAACATCTCCTAGTACAAGTCGGATTTGGATACGGCGATTCTTACCAGGAAAGCCCCATCGAAATATGGAAGAAATACCCTTACGCCTGTCAAAATAGTTATATCCGCTCCCCACATTCCAAAAAACAGTACACCATAGATACAATCCGAGGAAGAGGCCGGCGATCCCGTAAAAACACATTACAAGACCTTGCGGAAGAAATGTAATCTGGTTAGACGAAAGTATGGGAATCAGATCTTTGCCGATGCAACTAGAAAACCCCACCAGTAAAAAACCTGTTGCGCCGCAGACAAGGATACAGGCCCAACACAGATTTACAAATGTACGTGAGCCTCTTATAAACTCTACTTGGATCCATTTGGTGCGGGAACTCATAATTATTTCCTCAAGTTGCGTAATGGATGCTTTACTTCTGTTGTCTCGCTAGATTTAATTCTTGCCCCCCCCCCCCTCTCTCCGTTCCATTTTGCAGCTCATTCGTTAATTTCCCTTACGTTCCTCGTGCGCTAGTCGATGAAGGATTTCCAGATCAAGCCTATGGGTGGGGAACTCTCTAGAAGTGAAGTATTCTAGTTTGCCAATAAATGATCAATCTACATCTCAATTCTATGGGAAATGAGAATGAGACATAGATTGCAACAATATCAACAATATTTATTAATTGACTGCAAAAAAAAAAAATAAGGCGGAGGTATCCTCCGACGGGGAGTCACCCCGATTGGGTTTGGCTAGAAATAGATAGAGAATTCAATTCGAAGGAAGAGCGGGAAACCCACTTTTATTCCATCTCGGGAGACAAAGTAGATTACAGGATTTCATCCCGTTCTATATACAGGAATAGAGAAGCCATTGTAACTGCTGGAAGCAGTAAACCTACTAGCGGTACTAAAACGGAGGGTAGGTAAGATGCTGTCATGGTGAAAATTGCCTCACAAGAAGAAATGTTTATACATACGGCAACGTATCTGCGTCCTACTGCTCCTTTACCTAATGATATTCCTTCTGTCCCTTTAAGGAAAGGGCTTCCTAATTTGCACAACTAATATAATGTAACTCTTTTGTCTCACGGTATTTTTTGCAGTGAAAATAGATACACCAACAGCGAAGGAGCATCCCGCGTATCATTTCTTTGCCTTCTCATTCAAGCGATAAGATGCGGATCTGCAGGAAGTAAGACAATTAGATTTTGGGTCAATCTCAATTTTGCATTCCTCAATTCTTGTTGTAAGGAACTGATAAGTGAGGCTCAAATATTTCGCTCAAAACACCCTTCGGAAGATTACGTGGAATGATTGAATCGAGTAGCCCATTATCAAATAAAGACTCAGCTGCTTGAAAACCGTCAGGTATCTTCTGGCGCAACGTTTATTCAATTACCCTCTTACCAGCGAATGCTATATAGGCTTTAGACTCGGCAATAATTATATCTCCCAACATCCCAAAACTGGCAGTAACACCACCCGTGGTGGGATAGGTAGGAACAGATATGTAAAGCAATTTTTTTTGAACTTGATGGAGTTGCAAAACAGAAGAGATCTTAGCCATTTGCATCAAACTCAACGTCCCCTCCTGCATACGCGCTCCCCCAGAGGCACGAATAAGAACCAGTGGCAGAAGCTTTTGCGTGGCATATTCAATTAAACGAGTAATCTTTTCACCCACTACGGAACCCATACTTCCTCCCATGAAATTGAAGTCCATTACGCCAGGTGCAATAAGTGTTCCATTTAGATATCCTATACCTGTTTGAACAGCATCGGCTAGACCTGTCTTTTCTTGAGAAAGAAGTATACGATTTTCATGAGAATCCTCGTCTGAGAAACTTAAAACGTCTCTTGCGGACGTGTCTTCATCCAACGGAATCCACGTGTTGGGGTCAATTGAAAGTTCGATCCTTTCCATACTACTCATTGAAAGATGATAACCGCATTCTTCACAAACACTTCTATTTTGTTTCGAAAATTTCACATGAAGCATATTTCCACAGTTATCACACCGAGCCCATAATCCTTTGTTTGCGTTGACACTTACTCGTCTATCTCCCTCACTTGGGGTGGAGCTTTTTGTAGCTTCTTCGAGAAAAGATCCGATTAATCCACTAAATTTTCGCCTATCTTCAAACCAATTTATCACAGACGTAGCAATCTCCTCATCCGTTTTTCGTTAGCTTATGTAACACCGAATCTTTTCTATTTCTCAAAGGGATGGAATCTTCGTCCAATTGAGGCGGCGGGTACCATACGAGCAAATCGGAACCAACTCCGAGTTCATTGACAAAACAAAATTGGAGATTGAATAATTCTATCATCTACTTAATCAGTCATATTTTAGATGTTTAATTTCAATTATCCGACGAAGCAGGCAAAACAATAGCAAAATCGCACCTAATGAGATTGAGTGACCCGGTAAATCATCTTTGGGTATGTCATCGGTCATCGGGTTGTTAATTTTTGTATTTATTCTTTCAATGTGAATTGGTGGGGATTCGAACCCTCGGATCTGTGGATTGAAGACACGCGCTTTCCCTAATTTAGCGACCAATTACCTTGTTTCGAGGTACCAGGAGTATCGGATAAGAGAATTCTTTCCCGATACTCCTGGTATCAGTATATATCACAATCATTTATAGACGCATTTATAAATGAGCGCCAGAGCAAAGAACTTTGGAGAGTCTATTACAACGTATCAATTGTATCAAATTCAAATTTGATTGCTTTCCATATTTCGCATGCGGCAGCTAATTCCGGACTCCACTTACTAGCTTCACGAATGATTTCGTTACCTTCGCGGGCGAGGTCGCGACCCTCATTACGAGCCTGTACGCAAGCCTCCAACGCAACTCGGTTAGCTACGGCACCAGGTGCATTTCCCCAAGGATGTCCCAATGTTCCTCCACCAAATTGTAAAACGGAGTCGTCTCCGAAGATTTCGGTTAAGGCGGGCATGTGCCATACGTGTATACCTCCCGAAGCTACAGGGAAGACGCCCGGCATGGATACCCAATCTTGGGTAAAATAGATGCCGCGGCTACGATCCTTTTCGATGTAGTCGTCGCGAAGTAAGTCGACAAATCCTAGGGTAACTTCTCGTTCGCCTTCTAATTTGCCCACTACAGTTCCGGCATGGATGTGATCCCCGCCGGACATGCGTAATGCCTTAGCTAATACACGAAAATGCATACCGTGATTTTTCTGTCTATCGATGACAGCATGCATCGCCCTGTGAATGTGCAAAAGTAGTCCATTGTCTCTGCAGTAGAAGGCTAAGCTGGTATTTGCAGTAAACCCCCCCGTCAAGTAGTCATGCATGACAATTGGTGCACCCAATTCTCTGGCAAAAACAGCTCTTTTCATCATCTCTTCACACGTACCAGCAGTGGCATTCAAGTAATGCCCCTTGATTTCACCGGTTTCAGCCTGGGATTTGAAAAGGGCTTCTGCTACAAATAAGAATCGATCTCTCCACCGCATAAACGGTTGAGAATTCACGTTTTCATCATCTTTTGTAAAATCAAGTCCACCGCGGAGGCATTCATAAACCGCTCTACCATAATTCTTGGCAGACAAGCCCAATTTTGGCTTGATTGTACATCCCAATAGGGGACGTCCATATTTGTTTAGTTTATCCCTTTCCACCTGAATACCGTGGGGGGGTCCTATGAAAGTTTTGGAATAAGCGGGGGGAATTCGTAAGTCTTCCAGACGCAGAGCGCGTAGAGCTTTAAATCCAAAGACATTACCTACAATAGAGGTCAGCATATTGGTGACGGAACCTTCCTCAAATAAATCCAGGGGATAAGCTACATATGCAATATACTGATTCTCCTCTCCAGCTACGGGCTCGATGTCGTAGCACCGGCCCTTGTAGCGATCAAGACTAGTAAGTCCGTCTGTCCACACCGTGGTCCATGTACCTGTGGAAGATTCCGCAGCTACTGCAGCTCCGGCTTCCTCAGCCGGTACCCCAGGTTGTGGAGTCATTCGAAAAGCCGCTAAGATATCAGTGTCTTTAGTCTTGTATTCGGGAGTGTAATAGGTCAATCGGTAATCTTTGACACCAGCTTTGAATCCAACACCTGCTTTAGTCTCCGTTTGTGGCGACATGAGTTTGTTCCTCCCTATGACTGAAATAGTAAATCTTGTAATTATGAGATCTGCTCGGCATAGGTAGAGTATTTCAACGTGAGACATGAAGTGAATTTTGGTAATTCAACCTTCACACGATACTTATACCTGTCAAGAATCCACTTTGGAAATGGAACATTACCATTTTATATTGTGTCCGATGCGGGGTGCAACTAATAACCACGGTTTCCTACATAAACTGCTGAAAAAGGATAACTTCGCCCTATCCCGATACATTGACTCGGGAATCTGTTCGTGGTTAGACTGGTCCATGGATTGCAAACTAACTAAGGGTTGGTTGCCCATTTTACGTTTGAAGATCTGGAAATAGAAAAGACACATGACCCAAGAAAAAGAATTCAGTAGATGAAGCACCGATTCCGCGGGTATCGGGGTCGTGTGAAAAAAACTCTTTTCAATTCCCGACCCCTTTCATTGTGTCACTTCATTTTTCTATAGTCATATTTCATTTGCAAATTGGGGGTGGGGGGGGGGAGAGTCAAATGGGTGAACTTTTCTTGTTGCCAATTACTCGGCGGTGAAATACCACATACTTCTACTGATTCAGCAACTAACTAAAGACTAAAGGAAACACACCGAAACAGTTATGAAAACCAGTTCTTTCCTTTTCGAAATTTCTGAATTGGTGGAAAAAAAAGTGGGATACATTACCCAGATCATTGGACCAGTATTGGATGTGGCTTCTTCTCCGGGGGAAATGCCGAGCATCTACAACTCACTAGTAGTTAAGGGAAAAAACTCGGCGGGCCAGGAGATTAATGTTACTTGTGAGGTTCAACAATTATTAGGTAACAATGAAGTAAGAGCCGTAGCCACGAGTGCCACAGATGGTTTAATGAGAGGTATGGGCGCTGTTGATACGGGGGCTCCTCTAAGTGTTCCCGTCGGTGAAACCACTCTTGGCCGAATATTCAACGTCCTCGGTGAACCCGTAGACAATTTGGGTCCCGTACTAAATAGTGCAACATTTCCAATTCACAGATCCGCTCCGGCATTTACCCAATTGGATACTAAGTTATCGATTTTTGAAACGGGAATTAAAGTTGTGGATCTTTTGGCTCCATATCGTCGAGGTGGAAAAATTGGTTTATTTGGCGGAGCCGGAGTTGGAAAGACAGTTCTTATCATGGAATCGATCAATAATATTGCAAAAGCTCACGGAGGTGTATCTGTATTTGGCGGGGTGGGAGAACGTACACGTGAGGGTAATGACCTCTACATGGAAACGAAAGAGTCAAAAGTGATTAATGAACAGAATCTATCGGAATCAAAAGTGGCTTTGGTTTATGGTCAGATGAATGAACCACCGGGAGCTCGTATGAGAGTTGGCTTAACCGCTCCAACAATGGCGGAATATTTTCGAGATATCAACAAGCGAGATGTACTCCTATTTATTGACAACATTTTTCGCTTCGTCCAGGCGGGGTCGGAGGTCTCAGCATTACTCGGTAGAATGCCTTCCGCCGTGGGTTATCAGCCGACCCTTGGTACAGAAATGGGATCATTACAGGAAAGAATTACTTCCACCAAGGAAGGTTCAATAACTTCCATTCAAGCTGTTTACGTACCTGCAGATGATCTGACTGACCCAGCCCCCGCTACAACATTTGCGCATCTAGATGCTACAACTGTGCTTTCAAGAGGCTTAGCAGCAAAAGGTATCTATCCGGCTGTGGATCCGTTAGATTCAACTTCAACTATGTTGCAACCTTGGATTGTAGGTGAAGAGCATTATGAGACGGCACAGGGGGTTAAGCAGACTTTGCAGCGTTACAAGGAACTTCAAGATATTATAGCTATTCTCGGGCTAGACGAGTTATCCGAGGAGGATCGTTTGACGGTAGCTAGAGCTCGAAAAATAGAGCGTTTCCTGTCACAACCTTTTTTCGTGGCGGAAGTATTCACCGGTTCTCCGGGGAAATATGTTAGTTTACCAGAAACAATTAAGGGATTTCAAATGATTCTTCCAGGAGAGTTGGATAATCTCCCCGAGCAAGCTTTTTATTCAGTTGGAAATATTGACGAAGCCGCAGCAAAGGCTGCGGCTTTGCAGGCAGGAGGTCAATGAAAGCTATGGTATTACGTCTTTGCGTAATGGCCCCTAATCGAATAGTTTGGAATTCTGAGGTATGGGAAATTGTCCTATCCACTAATAGTGGTCAGATTGGCATACTACCTAATCATGCACCCCTCCTCGCAGCTTTGGATATGGGGGTTTCAAAGATACGTACTGATGGGCAATGGTCTGCAATGGCTTCGATGGGTGGCTTCGCCATGATAGATAATAATCGAGTGACAATATTAGTCAACGAGGCAGAGAGAGCTAGCGAAATTGATCCTGACGAAGCTCAAAGAGGTTTTCAAAAGGCTCAAGCCGAGTTAGCTGAAGCAGAAGGCAGGAGAAGGATAATAGAAGCCAACTTGACATTTAAAAGAGCTAAAGCCAGATTGGAAGCTTCAACTACCGTTTAGTTTACTTTTGCAAACCTGATACGATATTCCTGATGACCCAGCACAATAATTCTGCATCTCACTAATGTTACGGTGCTACGCGTCCACCATATCTTGCAAACAGTGAAACTTATCTTATTAGGTACCGATCCGATACCAATCTAGTAGTCGCGGTATCTAATAAGTGTTACCTACTATTGGATTTGAACCAATGACTCTCGCCGTATGAAAGCGATACTCTAACCGCTGAGTTAAGTAGGCCGTCGTCATCTCTTCCTACGCCGAAACTACGATTTCCACTTAGTTGTTGAGTGTGCCACTCACTATATATAGGTGTGCTACTTGCATAGATCAACATATCTATCTATAGACTTATTTGAATAGACATGTTGATTATACTTGCAAGAAGTAGTTTAAAGCAAGTTCATGCTCATAATTAAAAAATACACTTCCCCGCCGCTACCCATCAATGAATTTACTTGACAGAGATGAGTTGTCACAAGACAAGTAAGATATTTGTTACCCGAGCAGTTTCTTCAAGGGCTATAGCTCAGCGGTAGAGCATCTCGCTTACACGTGCGCCAACGTTTTTTGAAAGATTTGTCAAAACCCAACGACTCATGCAAAGACAAGACATTGCATGATCCATCTCTGCCTTACTTTTCTTGCCACAAAAGAACAGTAGCATTACAAATAAATCGAGTGCAAATCAATTTTGGGAAGTTGATATGGTGGATAATTAGTTTCTTCGATGCTAAAAGTGGTTGAACGATGCAAGGGACCAAACAAGATCTCTTCCTCGTCTCACAAACTTTTGGGTGTAAAAAGTGTTGCGAAGATAAAGCGAAAGAGACTATTTAGACTCGCTAACTATATTTCTTCTGTCTGGCAAAGGCAAACCTATGTCAACACATAGCTCATAATCTTATCGAGATACTTTGGGATTGCTTAATCCACTTCTTACTCATTGTGTAGTTCCTCCCGACTCTCCAATTTAAATAAATGTCTGGAAAAGGATTGATTGAGCACCCGGAATCATCTTTTCTCACTTATTTGTGAAACAAAGGTTGGTACATCAGCGATTGTTCGCCTCCAATTTTGAATTGGGAAGCAGTTGGTTGAAGAGCCTAATGCCACGAAAGCAGCATGTTGGGCAGTGTGAGAATTTGTTCTTTCTATTCTGATCTGCATAACCAAGAGTGTCTACGGTTCAAATCCGTATAGCCCTAACTTGTTTGGGAAGAAGGGAGAAGCCGGGGATACAAAATAATTGGCGGGGCAAATTTACTCAATCAGTTTAATTCGTATATGCAAGTAGTTAGATTATTCAACCTTAGACAAGATTTCCTTTGAGAAGAAGGGGGGGGGCTATTTGATTGAATTTCTGCATTAATCAATCGGATGCACCTGCCACCTGCCACAAAGACGACTCAGAATAAAAATTAAGTAGCCCAGAGTCTTTTTACCAAAACTGGGATAAAAAAGTGATGAGACTAAATCTTCAGTTCGTTCCCAAAGTGAATTTGATACTTACTAGCTTTAGCAATTACCAACAAAAACAAACTGCAACACCCAACCCACTTCTCTGAAGAGGTTCCAGGTGTTAAACCTGCCTCAATAGATCAAGGCGGTGATTATCGAGACGAAAGGAGGAGTGTGTAGATGTTTCTATCTCATCAATATGACTCTTTTTGGATTTTTTTGTTAGTATGTATATCTATTCCACCTTTAGCTTTCTCAATTACCAAATTTGCTGCTCCCACTCGGGAGGGACCGGAAAAGCTGGCAAGTTATGAGTCAGGTATTGAGCCGAAGGGAGACACTTGGATTCGATTTCAGATACGTCATTACATGTTTGCCTTGGTTTTCACGGTCTTCGATGTTGAAACCGTATTTCTATACCCCTGGGCTACATCCTTCGGGGAATTGGGCTTATTTGCCTTCGTCGAAGTAATTATATTCATATTTATACTAGTCGTTGGCTTGGTTTATGCATGGCGAAAAGGAGCATCGGAATGGTCTCAACTTCCGAACATTTAGGTGAAGATAACAAAATAGAAATCAAATACGAAAGTGGAGGCACTTTCTTAAATTCGGCGTCATGGCTGCCTCAGGGTATGTCAGACTCGATTTTTTTGGCTAGTATCAGTGACTTTTCTAACCGGTCCAGACTATCCAGTTTATGGCCTCTCTTATTTGGAACCAGTTGCTGCTTCATTGAATTTGCTTCCCTAATTGGTTCGCGATTTGATTTTGACCGGTACGGTTTGGTACCTAGATCCAGTCCTAGACAGGCGGACCTAATTGTCACCGCTGGTACCATAACAATGAAAATGGCCCCATCTCCGATAAGACTCTATGAACAAATGCCTGAACCAAGGTATGTAATTGCTATGGGAGCTTGCACTATTACGGGAGGTATGTTTAGTACGGATTCCTACAGTACCGTTCGCGGGGTAGACAAATTAATTCCCGTCGATATTCATTTGCCGGGCTGCCCGCCCAAACCTGAGGCTATCATGGATGCCGTGACGAAACTTCGCAAGAAAATTGCTCGAGACAGTTTTGTGAAACGGACGTCTTGCCCCACCCGAACAAAATACTCTAATTTAAGTCACCAACTTAATTTCGTACCGGGCGCCCGTGCTGGAAAATACAATTGGGAGATGGGGAATTGTAATACAAAGTTGGCGCCAGACAAAAATTTGACAAATTTTTCGAAGTTTGCAAATGAGTACGATGAATCAAAATCAGCAAGTTGATGATTAGATCTACTCTGTCTGAAGAGATCATAAGAAATAAATAGGTATTAACCAATATGAACACCGATGAAAAAAATAAGTTTAATCCAGAGACGCGTGGTCGATTATCTGCCTGGTTAACTAAACACAAGTTTTCACACCGACCTCTGGGTTACGACTACAGGGGTGTCGAAATCTTGGAGGTCAAGTCGGAGGAGTGGTTGTCTACAGCTGTTGCCCCATATGCTTACGGATTTAACTACCTACGATCTCAATGTGCTTACGACGCGATGCCAGGGGGGTCTCTAGCCAGTGTGTATCACTTAACTCAAATGCGAGACCAGTCAGATCAACCTGAGGAAATATGTGCAAAAGTCTTTGTTTCAAGAACAAATCCTCAAATACCTTCGGTTTATTGGGTTTGGAAAAGTGCTAATTTTCAGGAACGTGAATCTTATGACATGTTGGGAATAATTCATCAGGGACATCCGTACCTTAGACGTATATTAATGCCTGAAAGTTGGATTGGCTGGCCGCTCCGTAAGGATTATGTGGTACCAAATTTTTACGAGTTACAAGATGCCTACTAAATTGCATAGAAATAAATAAACTCAGTTCTTCCCGATCAACCTCTCATGTGATTTTTGGCAAGATTTATCCGGCGGAGCTCGTCAAATGATTCATTCAACTCTTTAAAGAATCTCAGTTTCCAACTAGCCTCTTTAAGAGGTATTCCTACGATATTGGTTCGAACCAAAGTTGGAGCAGCAACTCTATGTTAGTTGCCAGGAACCAGCTTTGAACTGGTGACACGAGGATTTTCAGTCCTCTGCTCTACCCACTGAGCTACCCCGGCCAACTGGGGAAAAGACCTCTTCGAAGACGAAACAGGTTAGGCAACTTTGCCCTCGGGTCTACCCCATCAAACTTGCGACCTTTTTACTTTCTGCCAATTTGTTTCATGCTACGCTGTCTGTAAGAAGACTTGGGTTCGATCAAGCCAGTCAGGGATTTGAACCGGCTGAATGGCTGATTTGCAAAATGCGTTGTCGAGGTGAAATGAAAGGGGTTTGAGGTTGTTTTCCAAATCTTAATCGTAACTATCTCAATTTATCTAATGGGGTGAAATAAGTACTATCACTGCTGGGGATAGAGGGAATTGAACCCTCACGGCCGAAACCAACGGATTTTCTTACTACTGCAACTTGCGTCGCTACTAGGTTATCCGTAACTTTGTAGAATGGGACTCTACCTTCATCCGCGGGAAAATTATTAGTTGCTACTAGCTCATCCTAGGTGGGGGGGAGTAGTTGTAGGAATGTAATGAGATGTTAGGGCTGATAGCAAGGATATGTCGGAACTGGCGGTTCGATAGGAGGTTTACCTAGCGCTCCATCAATTGACGAAACAAGATATTGGTGCAATTCTGCGGATGAATGCTTTTTCCAAACTGCTTCTAATGAGTTCTTTTCCGAATACTAAAATCCCTTTTCCTAACTATACTTAAGCTTTCCGATATCCTTCACTTCATGCGGTCAACCACATTGAACATTTGAATATCCATTTTTTGGAAAGACTAGTCACTAATAGTTTGCCCGTTAGAATGACCCCCTTCGAGTCTCTGTACCTATCTCGCTTTCTCTATCGATCTGATTGCTACTCTACAAGATGAGACGAGGTTTGGCTCAGGATTGCCTGCTGAATAATCCCGGGTTTCCCTGAATCTGAGAGTTGCCACTTGATACGTTTCCACACCTAGGCTCAATCTGATTGAGTCCGCTGCGTCTACCATTTCGCCATATCCCCACTTTTAAGCCCCAATGAACCGCGAAGGAAAAGACCTAGATATCTATTTATTCCCGCTAGTTTCCAAAAAGTTTTGATGCAGACCGACCCGTCTCCACTCTATTCAGGCGATAAGCTACCAAATGAGAGAAAGCTAACATGTATATAGATGTACAAATCTGCATATGTCTAAACATTCTAACTCTTCTGCTTTTGCTCTACCACGTTCCTCCCCAACCTCGTTTCCCATTTGCTAAGGAGAATAATTTGCACGAGAGAAATTGTCGGGACTGAATGCCTCATCTTTCAGAATTTCTTTCTACTCATTGCTGAAGTAAGTATATAGGGACACACTACTCGAGGCAATACACCTGTCCCATTAAGCCATTTGAATTTTCCTTCCAGCAGTTTTATGTAAATGTATATGCCGTGACATCTTTCTCTCATTAGGTACAAATTTGCGCATGCACCGGTAATGAATTATGTTTGCCCCCACCCATCTTTCCATTTGAATACTTTCAACAAATCAAAGTGCATATTTCTTAATTTTTATCTATATGTTATGATTTCCACAGATACTAGTGTTGATCCACTTCTACCAGAATTGGCCGTGGAGAAAGATAAGATTTCCACGCCGACCCCAGAGTTTTCTTCTTTTTCCTCTTCGTTTTCACTTGGAAAACATAGATTTTAGCATTTCCCTTATAGAACTTATAGAAAAGGAGTTTTTACGTCTCGGTATCGAGGACCTCGTCTAAAGTCGATGCGTCGTCTGAAAAATTTGCCAGGACTCGTGGGTAAGAGTAATGCATACAACTTGGGGGAATTTCGACTTGCTGCCGACCAATCAGCTTCGAGAAAAATCTCTCAATTCTGTGTACGTTTGGAGGCCAAACAAAAATTACGCCTCAATTATGGATTAACAGAACGCCAATTACTCAAATACGTTCGTATTGCTAGAAGAACTAGGGGTTCAACAGGTCAAGTGCCACTTCAACTGCTTGAGATGCGTCTGGATAATGTCATTTTTCAGTTAGGCATGGCTTGCACAATTCCCGCTGCCCGACAATTGGTTAGTCACAGACATATTTTAGTGAACCATCGTATTGTGGATATACCAAGCTACCGATGTAAACCTGGGGATATTATCACTATTCGGAACCGACCAACTTCCGGCAATGTGTCAAAAGGTGAATCTTTAAGGGGAGACGAAGTACCAAATCACTTAAGCTTGTCTCTCTCAAAGACAAATGAACCAACGGGATTAGTCAACCATATGGTCAACCGCGAATCTGTCAATTTGGATATAAATGAATTGTTAGTTGTTGAGTATTACTCTCGAAAAGCTTAGTAGAATAAGCTCTCATGCAATTTAATCAACTACTTCGGAGATTCTTATCGTGATAATACTTGTTTGGAGAACTCAGAATGATGCAAATTGGGAGGTGGATTAGTGGAAAGTAATAAAAAGCTATTCCGTCTACCTCTTAATCCTTTAACTTGATTTGGCCCACGACGTTATTTTCAAGTTAAAGCTATGCGCGAATTCAATGCATTTGATGCCAAAATGAAGAAAGGTATTATTTCTATATTGTTTCTGGCAAAGTATTCTTTTATTTCAACTCCTTTTGGAAACAAATTAAATTTATTATTTTGAATCCATCTTCTCCAAGATAACTGCTTACCTACATTTAGAAAGATAGACGGAAATAGTTCTAAATGCGTAATAGTGGAAATAGGAAAGGGAGGGATTCGAACCCTCGGTAGTTAAGAATCTACATAGCATTTCCGGTGCTACACCTTAAACCACTCGGCCACCTTTCCCGGAGCTTAGACTTTTCAACAGTGAAACATCTGATTTTATTTTAGGACTTCAGCCGGTGAAATGACAACTAATTTTTGGGTATTCATTGTCAATAACTACTCTTCGAAGTAGAGGTATAAGGCGACGGAAGCTTTCAACGCAATTTCTCACTGCACCACTTATCACTTTATCACTCCACCATTTCTTTTTTCCAACCTGTCATCCGAATAGATTTTCTTCCCCTCTTCCGTAATCTCAATTGGCAGACTAATAATAGGTGAAGTTATAAAAGGAAAACAAGGAGTTAATTTTGATTATGCCTAGGTCGCAAAGAAATGATAATTTTATTGATAAAACTTTCACAATCTTAGCGGATATTCTAACACGAATTCTACCTACAACTAAGAGGGAGAGGGAAGCTTTTATATACTACAGGGACGGTGCGATTCGAGAAGGGAGGCATTTTGGAACTATTTCCAATTAATTGGAGAAAACTCCTAAATTCAGAAGCCCACATTTGAGAGAGGTGTATTTGGACTGTCAAACGAACCCTTCGGTCGCGTATCCACGATTGATGCAGCCCCGCAAGCTACGGTTCCCATCTCCCGCGGATCTGTCGAGCAAGCAGGAGGTAAAACCTGTTAATTGATACGTGACACGTATCAATTTTAAGAGTAAGCGTGGAGGGGGTATACACCACGTAGAGAAATTGGCAATACAAATTCTTCGTCAACCTCTGACTTTGACAAATGTTACGCGTTTTTGACAATTCCGGAGTCGCGATAACAACTAATTGTGATTGGGGTAACAAACAACCATCCCGTTTGTATGTTGGATACCCCTTGAATCATCGAAGATTGCCGGGGTGAATAATCCTCTGAAAAACGAAGCGTTGGAAACGAAGAAATTGACAGGGAGTCTAGCTACCGATGCGGCGATGCTTACAATCGACCCGGCAGAGAAAAAACTCCTTGTAAGAAGGATGGTTAGATACCAGTTTCGTAAGACACTAACCCCTGCCTAACTACAAAGTTTTTCAGGAGCAAGAGTAGTGATATTACTCAGATTCAAATTGTTTTCCCGAAAATTGAATCAGGCGGGAGGAGCCGTATGATACGGAAGTTTCACGTGCGGTTTTGAAGCGGAGCTTTTCTGCGTAAGCAACCGTAACGGATGTCGGCCCAATCAGAAGGAGAATATGCAGAAGCTTCGGGTAGTTACTACAAAGCCATGCGTCTGGAGATTGATTCTTACGACCGAAGTTACATACTACACAATATAGGTCTTATTCATACCAGTAATGGAAAACATGCGGAAGCTTTGGAATACTACTTTCAAGCGCTGGAGCGTAATTCCTTTTCACCGCAAGCTTTCAACAATATGGCTGTGATCTGCCACCACGTGCGACTACCTATGCCTCGGGACTCCTCGGTTCATGACCACTCAACCGATGAAAAAGGCTTCCCTCAAGCATATTTCTGGACGGGAGTTGCTGGTAGCTGCGGGATTCCGCTTCTTTCAAAGCAATCCGGATTTGAAAGAGGTAACTGGCCTAACCGTCCCATGGATAATTAATGAAATGAGGGGATGCAGCGTCGTAAGGATTTATCATTGAAAATCTGGGTCGATACAATGAAATGAGACTGGCTCATCAAAAAAATTAAGCAACTCGTTTCTGTAGCAGAGGCGGTTGGAAAAACACTAACTGGCGAGACACGGCGTAGTACCAAATCCCAAAGGGAAAAATCTACTAATTTGAGAGATCCGTATTGAGATAAAGTAGTTAGTGATGGGAAAGATCTTTCTTATCTTTCCAGTAACTGTGAGTGCGGAAAAAGTTTTATTCGGAACGAATAGAATTAAAAACCTGATTATTTTATTTTCTACCACACATTGGGAGTAGTATTTAAAAAGCCATAAGCTGAGGGCACAGTCGTATGAGCCGTATGGAGCGGGAAACCCCCAAGTTCGGTTCTGAAGGAGGAAGTTGCTGGTAAAGGACTCATCCATCCTGATCGAGGAGAACAGGCCATTAAGCAAGGAGATTTAGGAATTTCGGAAGCTTGGTTTGATCAGGCTGCTGAGTATTGGCGACGGGCAATAGCACTTTCCCCCGACAATTATGCCGAAGCACAGAATTGGCCGAAAATCACGGGACGCTCTTCCCTATCTCAGCGGTGGGAAAGTTGGAGCAATAGTACATGAGAAGCATGACTTCCTAGGTTGGGAAGTAGAAAAGAGTAAGTAATTTTTTTTTCATAAGACGCCACGCCGACTGCCTTCCCCCCTACTTCCTTGCCTACCCCCCCCCCATCGGACGGGCAACTAGTCTAATCAAGTCCATTAGGCGCTGATAAGCCATGTAATAATACCACTGAAAGGTTATCCCGCACCATCTCTTATAGCTGTTCAAATTTCAAATTTGAGGAAGGTAAGAAATTCCTGCATGCTAATGAAACTCTCAATTTTCAGAAGTTTTATATCTCCTGTTGGTAGGTTGTTGCTATCCCCTGCTCGAAGAGAGGAGAGTCCCAATGACTATTCGTTCGCCAGAACCAGAAGTCAAAATTATGGTAGAGAAGGATCCCGTAAAAACCTCTTTTGAGAGGTGGGCTCAGCCTGGACATTTTTCTAGAAATTTGGCTAAGGGTCCCAGTACCACTACATGGATTTGGAACCTACACGCCGATGCCCACGACTTCGATAGTCATACCAATGATTTAGAGGATATATCTCGTAAGATATTTAGTGCGCATTTTGGCCAACTAGCTATTATTTTTATTTGGCTAAGCGGCATGTATTTTCATGGAGCCCGGTTTTCCAACTACGAAGCATGGCTCAATGATCCCACACACGTGAAACCCAGTGCCCAAGTCGTTTGGCCAATAGTGGGTCAAGAAATACTTAATGGAGATGTGGGCGGAGGGTTTCAAGGCGTGCAGATAACGTCTGGATTCTTCCAGCTCTGGCGAGCTTCCGGAATAACTAGCGAGTTACAGCTTTATTGCACAGCCGTTGGTGCTTTAGTTTTTGCCGGATTGATGCTTTTTGCCGGTTGGTTTCACTACCACAAGGCTGCCCCGAAATTGGCTTGGTTTCGAAATGTGGAATCCATGTTAAATCATCACTTGGCCGGTCTATTGGGATTGGGATCTCTAGCGTGGGCAGGACATCAGATACACGTATCGCTTCCGATCAATCAGCTACTAGACGCAGGCGTCGATCCCGAAGAAATACCACTTCCTCACGAACTCATTCTTAATCGTGATCTTTTAGCTCAGACGTATCCAAGTTTTGCAAAAGGATTAATCCCATTTTTCACCTTGAATTGGTCGGAATACTCGGATTTTCTGACTTTTCGCGGTGGATTGAACCCAGTAACAGGGGGTCTTTGGTTGACTGATACCGCGCATCATCATTTAGCCATTGCGGTTCTCTTTTTGATAGCTGGCCATATGTACAGGACAAATTGGGGTATCGGACATAGTACGAGGGAAATACTGGAAGCCCATAAAGGACCTTTTACGGGTGAGGGACACAAGGGTATTTACGAGATTTTGACAAGTTCGTGGCACGCTCAATTAGCTATTAATCTCGCCATTCTCGGATCCCTAACAATTATTGTCTCTCACCATATGTATGCCATGCCTCCTTATCCCTACTTAGCCACTGACTATGCCACACAACTTTCTCTGTTTACACATCACATGTGGATAGGAGGTTTCTTAGTCGTTGGAGCAGCTGCACATGCAGCCATCTTCGTTGTAAGAGACTACGATCCAACTACTCAATACAACAATTTGTTGGATCGCGTCATTCGTCATCGTGATGCAATAATCTCACATCTCAACTGGGTTTGCATCTTCCTCGGTTTTCATAGCTTCGGTCTTTATATACACAACGATACCATGAGCGCCTTGGGGCGTCCTCAAGATATGTTCTCGGATACCGCCATTCAATTGCAACCGATATTTGCCCAATGGGTTCAGAATACTCACGCCTTGGCTCCCGGATCGACTGCACCAAACGCGGCGGCAAGCACCAGCTTAACCTGGGGTGGGGGCGACTTAGTAGCAGTAGCCGGCAAGGTGGCCTTAGCCCCGATTCCATTAGGGACCGCAGATTTCTTGGTGCACCACATCCACGCATTCACAATTCATGTCACTGTACTAATATTATTGAAAGGTGTATTATTTGCACGTAGCTCCCGACTAATACCTGACAAAGCAAATCTTGGTTTTCGTTTTCCTTGCGACGGCCCCGGAAGAGGGGGCACCTGCCAAGTATCTGCCTGGGATCACGTATTCTTGGGGCTGTTTTGGATGTACAACTCCATTTCAGTAGTTATATTTCATTTCAGCTGGAAGATGCAATCGGATGTATGGGGAAGTGTAGGTGAACAGGGAGCAGTGAGTCACATTACTGGAGGAAACTTCGCACAAAGTTCGACGACAATCAATGGATGGCTGCGAGATTTTTTGTGGGCACAGGCTTCTCAAGTTATTCAGTCATATGGTTCTTCATTATCCGCATATGGGCTTCTATTCTTAGGGGCTCATTTTGTCTGGGCCTTTAGCCTAATGTTTTTATTCAGTGGTCGCGGCTATTGGCAAGAACTCATTGAATCTATAGTCTGGGCTCATAACAAATTAAAAGTTGCTCCCGTCACCCAACCGAGAGCCCTAAGTATTATACAAGGACGTGCGGTGGGAGTAACTCATTACCTTCTGGGTGGAATCGCCACAACTTGGGCATTCTTCCTGGCGAGAATCGTTGCAGTGGGATAATGGCTAGGAGGATTTGAGAGACATTACGGTATCAAGATTTCCAAAGTTCAGCCAGGGTCTAGCCCAGGACCCAACTACTCGTCGTATCTGGTTTGGCATAGCCACTGCGCATGATTTCGAAAGTCATGACGATACTACCGAAGAACGTCTCTATCAGAGAATATTTGCATCTCACTTCGGTCAGTTAGCTATTATTTTTCTTTGGACCTCTGGGAATCTGTTCCACGTAGCTTGGCAGGGCAACTTTGAAATATGGGTACAGGACCCATTACATGTGAGGCCGATTGCTCATGCCATTTGGGATCCTCATTTTGGTCAACCAGCAGTCGAGGCTTACACCCGAGGGGGGGCCGCGGGTCCGGTCAATATTGCCTATTCCGGGGTGTATCAGTGGTGGTACACCATTGGTCTACGCAATAATCAAGATCTCTATGCCGGATCCATTTTTCTGCTAGCTATTGCTGCTTCGTTCCTACTAGCTAGCTGGCTACACCTGCAACCTAAATGGAAACCAAGCATTTCCTGGTTCAAAAATGCTGAATCTCGGCTTAATCACCACCTATCGGGATTATTTGGAGTGAGTTCCTTGGCTTGGACAGGCCACTTGGTTCACGTAGCTATTCCCGAAGCAAGGGGCGGGCATGTTAGGTGGAACGACTTATTGACTACTGCTCCGCATCCACAGGGGTTGGGACCATTTTTTTCGGGTCAATGGAGCGTTTATGCGCAAAATCCCGACTCTAGCACCCATTTGTTCAATAGCACCCGAGGGGCAGGAACAGCTATTCCAACTTTTTTAGGGGGATTCCATCCACAAACTCAGAGTTTGTGGCTAACTGATATTGCTCATCACCACCTGGCAATAGCCGTCGCGTTTGTAATTGCCGGCCACACGTATAGAACTAACTTTGGTATCGGGCACAGCATGAAAGAAATTCTGGATGCTCACATTCCTCCGGGAGGTAAGTTGGGACGTGGACACAAGGGACTTTATGATACAGTGAATAATTCTCTCCATTTCCAATTAGGACTTGCTTTAGCCGCTTTGGGAGTCATCACCTCCCTTGTTGCACAACATATGTATTCCTTACCTGCTTATGCTTCTATGGCACAGGATTATACGACCCAAGCCGCACTATATACTCATCACCAATACATCGCTGGATTTATAATGACAGGAGCTTTTGCACATGGAGCAATCTTCTTTCTCAGAGATTATGATCCCGAGCAAAATAGAGATAATGTTTTGGCAAGAATGTTGGAGCACAAAGAAGCAATAATATCTCACTTGAGTTGGGCTAGTTTATTTCTGGGTTTTCATACGTTAGGTATTTATGTTCATAATGATGTGATGTTAGCTTTTGGGACTCCGGAAAAACAGATTCTCATTGAACCCGTATTTGCTCAGTGGATCCAATCTGCTCACGGTAAAGCTTCATATGGTTTTGACGTGCTTCTCTCTTCAGCAGATAGTCCGGCAAGTAATGCCGGTCGGGGCTTGTGGTTACCTGGCTGGTTAGATGCTGTTAACAGTAGCAGTAATTCATTATTCTTAACGATTGGTCCTGGAGATTTTCTGGTTCACCACGCCATTGCTTTGGGTTTGCACACAACTACACTAATTCTGGTGAAAGGTGCATTAGACGCACGCGGCTCCAAGTTGATGCCGGATAAGAAGGAATTTGGTTACAGTTTTCCTTGCGATGGCCCCGGCCGAGGCGGAACTTGCGACATTTCCGCTTGGGATGCTTTCTATTTAGCTGTTTTTTGGATGCTGAACACTATTGGATGGGTCACCTTCTATTGGCACTGGAAACACATTACTCTATGGCAAGGAAACGCTGCTCAATTCAACGAATCTTCTACATATCTAATGGGATGGTTGAGGGATTATTTACGGCTAAATTCCTCGCAGCTTATTAATGGCTATAACCCCTTTGGTATGAACAGCTTATCTGTGTGGGCTTGGATGTTTTTATTTGGGCATCTCGTTTGGGCTACTGGGTTTATGTTTCTAATTTCGTGGCGCGGCTACTGGCAAGAACTCATTGAAACTCTAGCTTGGGCTCATGAACGAACACCCCTTGCAAACGTGATCCGGTGGAAAGATAAGCCAGTTGCGCTTTCTATCGTTCAAGCACGATTAGTTGGATTAGCCCACTTCTCTGTAGGTTACGTATTTACCTACGCGGCTTTCTTAATAGCATCTACATCGGGTAAATTTGGCTAGTCGGTTTCGTTCGACTACCAAATCCTATGTTCTCGCTTTGGATTCAGCCTCACTATCTCTTACATCTGGAACATCGACTACCTACATAAGAAGGAATAAAGATTCACTTCACAAGGTTATTGGTGAGGAGCAATTTCGGCTGTGAGTTTCATTTGTTTCGTACTAACATATAATACAACTCTGCCCACCTACCTACCGATTATGGCGAAGAAAAGTCTTATTGAAAAAGAAAATAATAAAAAAAAATTGGTGAAAAAATATAATGTTCTTCGCCAACTCTTGAGACGAGAGATTAAGAATAGTTCGCGGATCCAAGATAAAATAATTATTTCCGAAAGATTGCAGTCTTTACCACGCAACAGTGCACGTGTTCGTCTCCGTAACCGGTGCTCCCTAACCGGACGACCCAGATCTAATTATCGAGATTTTGGTTTTTCCAGACACGTACCCCGCGAGATGGCACACAGCTGCATATTGCCTGGAGTGTTAAAATCTAGTTGGTAGAATAACATCTTCCCCACCCTCCCCCTGCCCAACCGTCCGCCTATGGAATTGGAATCTCACCCACCTATCATCTATCTATCTATCTGGATAGATAGATAGATGTATAAATGGAATACTTCTTACTTATCTCCCTCATTTAGGCTCGATCTCATTACTCAAGAGATGTATAATAACTACACTGGAGCATTAACTGCGCGGGGTGGAGCAGCTTGGTAGCTCGCGAGGCTCATAACCTTGAGGTCACGGGTTCAAATCCCGTCTCCGCAAAGTCAACTGCCAATGATTTTCTTGATCCATTGGTAGTTTCTACCGGGGATTGAAAAAATAAAAAAAAAAAAGAAAGTGATTTCTTTTTTTTTTTATTTTTTTTTACTGAGGTTTTCTTGATGGGTGCAGCTTAATTGATCCAATCAACGAAGTAAAAATCTTACTTTCACCTCGCTACTCAAAATCCCAAGTAAGCCCTTTTAACTCAGCGGTAGAGTAACGCCATGGTAAGGCGTAAGTCGTCGGTTCAAATCCGACAAGGGGCTGAAATAAAAGTGAAATAAAAGAATCTTACAGTTGTGTAAGATCCATCATATATCCAGTAGCCTCGACTCGGCAGAGAGATACTGGAGTTGCCACAGCCAGAGATATTTCTTACTTTTCACTATTTCTTGTTTCCTGCGTGGCGACCTAGCTCCAGAAGAAATTTGTGGCAGGAAACAAGAAATAGTTTTTTGTCTCTCATAGTAATAGTATTGGAAAATCAGTTAGATATAATTTTTTACACCAGATGCATTTCGGTTATTCTTACCTCGGGAATCCAATGCAAATCCGGCGGCATATGTTATATATGTATATACATCTGCAGTTGCAAAAAAAGTTAAAGAAGAAGGTGCAGAATAGGAGGTGGAATTTGGGGAGTAGTTCCTCTTTACTCCTGTATCCCAAAACAATTCCCAATTACTGAAACTATTCCTAGTTTTTGGCATTCTTCTCGGTTCTTACATTTCCCAAATAGTTTTCAACTGTTTACACTGTTAGGATTCGGAGTGGAGACGTAGTTATTCGTCTTGATGCAGAAATTTTCAACACACTCTCCGTCGGAGACGAGCAATGATATGTTGCTACTTATTTCTGTTAGTCAAGACCAAAACTGTTTTGGATTTTCCCGGGGATTACTAAAATAAGTATCTAGATATCCTCTAAGTAGAGGTAGATAGAAGATAAAATAAAAGTTCTGCATCGTTCTCTACATAAAATGTTCCCTATATTTACTACGAGATTTAGTATTTATCTCCCTTTAGATTTTGGTAAATAACTCCCTTTTCCATTGGATCGCGTTCGTTGTTGTGTTAAAATAGTTAGCAAAGTCCTGGAAGAAAAGGGGGGCTAACCTAGTTCTCAAAGAAATATATGACGTGGGAGAAAGGATCTCCCAGAAACAAGCGGGGGTGATATATTCAAACGAGAAGCGGGGAGAAAAGGTGATTGGGCAAAAATAACAGCGAAGAATAGAGAAATTGAAGGAAGATTAAGGAAAAGTAAAAAAAAAAACCTAGTAGAAATCTCACGAGTCTTGATTTTGCACGACAAATTCTGGCAAAATCAATTGATTTGGTGATCTCGGTAGCTCTACCGGCTTGTGGGGTGGAGAAAAAAGGAGAATGAGGGACCCGGAAGTGGTTTGGGGAGCTTAGTGGGGAGGCAGATATGACAATTGCCATTGGAAAATCTTCCAAAGAACCGAAAGATTTATTTGACAGTATGGACGACTGGCTCAGGAGAGATCGTTTCGTATTTGTGGGTTGGTCCGGCCTACTACTTTTTCCCACTGCTTATTTCGCTCTGGGCGGTTGGTTCACGGGTACGACCTTTGTGACTTCTTGGTACACTCATGGATTAGCTAGTTCCTACTTGGAGGGATGCAACTTTTTGACTGCTGCGGTATCTACCCCTGCCAATAGTTTGGCCCACTCTTTGCTTCTCTTATGGGGTCCTGAAGCACAGGGAGACTTCACACGTTGGTGCCAATTGGGGGGTTTATGGACTTTTGTCGCTCTTCATGGATCTTTTGCTTTGATAGGTTTTATGTTACGCCAATTCGAACTGGCTAGGTCCGTGCAACTACGTCCTTACAACGCAGTAGCTTTTTCTGCTCCGATTGCGGTTTTTGTTTCCGTATTTTTGATTTATCCTTTGGGACAATCCGGTTGGTTCTTCGCACCTAGTTTTGGTGTAGCGGCTATTTTCCGATTCATTCTGTTTTTTCAGGGTTTTCATAATTGGACTCTGAATCCATTTCATATGATGGGAGTTGCAGGAGTTCTTGGTGCTGCCCTTTTATGTGCTATTCACGGTGCGACGGTTGAAAATACTCTTTTTGAGGACGGCGACGGTGCAAACACATTTCGAGCTTTCAATCCGACTCAGTCTGAAGAGACTTATTCGATGGTAACTGCAAATCGCTTCTGGTCCCAAATCTTCGGCGTTGCCTTCTCCAACAAACGTTGGTTACACTTCTTCATGTTATTCGTGCCAGTGACGGGTTTATGGATGAGTGCTATCGGAGTGGTTGGTCTCGCCTTAAATTTGCGTGCGTATGATTTTGTTTCCCAAGAAATTCGTGCAGCAGAAGATCCCGAGTTCGAGACTTTCTACACAAAAAATATCTTACTAAACGAGGGGATCCGTGCCTGGATGGCAGCCCAAGATCAGCCTCACGAAAATCTTGTATTCCCCGAGGAGGTTTTACCCCGTGGAAACGCTCTTTAATGGAACCCTCCTGCTGGGTGGTCGCGATCAGGAAACCACAGGTTTTGCTTGGTGGGCGGGAAACGCCCGGTTGATTAATCTATCTGGTAAATTGCTTGGTGCCCATGTGGCTCATGCTGGTCTGATTGTCTTTTGGGCTGGAGCTATGAATCTATTTGAAGTAGCTCACTTCGTATCGGAGAAACCTATGTATGAGCAGGGACTAATTCTACTTCCCCACCTGGCTAGTCTGGGTTGGGGAGTAGGCCCTGGTGGAGAAGTGACCGATACCTTCCCTTACTTTGTCTCTGGAGTGCTACATTTGATTTCTTCCGCAGTGTTGGGCTTTGGGGGCATATATCATGCTTTGATTGGTCCCGAGACTTTGGAAGAATCTTTTCCCTTCTTTGGTTACACTTGGAAAGATAAGAATAAGATGACTACAATTCTTGGTATTCATCTAATACTACTAGGTCTTGGCGCTTTCTTACTGGTTTTCAAAGCACTCTATTTTGGAGGGTTGTATGATACATGGGCACCCGGTGGCGGAGATGTAAGAGAAATTACGAATCTTACCTTAAATCCCAACATTATCTTCGGTTACTTACTGAAATCTCCGTTTGGCGGAGAAGGGTGGATTGCAAGTGTAGATAATCTGGAAGATATTGTTGGGGGACATGTGTGGCTGGGATCCATCTGTATTTTCGGTGGAATTTGGCACATATTGACAAAACCGTTTGCCTGGGCTCGTCGAGCTTTTGTATGGTCCGGAGAGGCTTACTTATCCTACAGCTTGGGGGCTCTTTCCATATTTGGTGTCACTGCCTGCTGCTTCGTTTGGTTCAACAACACAGCATATCCCAGTGAATTTTATGGTCCCACCGGTCCAGAGGCTTCTCAGGCTCAAGCTTTTACTTTCCTTGTCAGAGACCAACGTCTCGGCGCCAACATAGGTTCTGCCCAAGGACCTACTGGTTTAGGAAAATACCTAATGCGTTCTCCCACCGGAGAAATTATTTTTGGGGGCGAAACCATGCGCTTCTGGGATCTTCGCGCTCCTTGGTTAGAACCTTTAAGAGGCCCAAATGGTTTAGATCTCAGTAAGTTAAAAAGGGATATACAACCATGGCAGGAGCGACGATCCGCGGAATATATGACTCACGCACCCCTGGGATCCTTAAACTCCGTAGGTGGGGTAGCTACCGAGATCAATGCCGTGAACTACGTATCTCCCCGAAGTTGGTTAGCAACTTCTCACTTCGTCCTAGGATTCTTCTTTTTTGTGGGTCATCTTTGGCATGCGGGTAGGGCTCGCGCAGCCGCAGCTGGATTTGAAAAAGGAATTGACCGCGATACCGAACCCGTTCTTTCTATGACACCCCTTAATTAAAATCCAAAAAAGAATGTGTCTAGATTAGGAGCTAGCGATGGCAAGAGAAAATAGGTTAAGAATGTTGCACCCGCTAGTAGGTGAAGAAATAATAATTGCTCTTCCTAACGTCGTTGCTTAATTCTTCATATTATTTAAAATCTATCTATCCAACTGGATAGGTAGATTCCAGCTCACCTCGTACTCTGTTATATGGCAAGTAGTGGTTTTTTGCAACGAAAAACTCTTTGCAGCTAGCACCCCCTTGTTTGGCTGATTCAAATATGTTAGGAGAGAGAGGGATTCGAACCCTCGATGGCATCTTGGCGCCATGCCAGTTTTCAAGACTGGAGCCTTAAACCACTCGACCATCTCTCCCAGATCGACCATCTCTCCTCAATAGGCACATTCTTACTCCGACACTCGGAGAAAAGTGTGAACCACGTCTCCCAAATGATTGAGGTAGACAATTGAGTAGCAATAGTTTTTGATTTTGACATTTTTCTGTATAGAAATAGACTTTTTTTTTTCTACCGTTGCCACAACGGATCCAGGATGGAAATATTAGTGCGTCGGATAAGTACCTTCAATAGCGGGCGGGGCGAGCTAATTTTTCGACCTAAGAAGTGTTTTGTTATAGAGGGTTTGAAAAGTTAGAATAAAATAGACGTTTGCTCCCTACAAAACTTCGCAGCAGCTCCGTCGGATGGGGATTAGGTGGTACAGACAATCAATTCCTCATGCGAAAGGAATCAAAACTATGACTACCGCTTTTCAATTTGCTCTATTTGCATTAATTGCTACTTCATTCCTACTAATTGTTGGTGTGCCCGTGGCGTTTGCATCTCCCGGAGGATGGTCCGACAACAGAAATATTGTTTTTTCAGGGGCCTCATTATGGATTGGATTAGTCTTTTTGGTAGGTATACCCAATTCCTTTATTTCTTAGGGATCTGTTTTGGTTTCTCCCCTCGTAACTTACCGTTACGGGTGGGGACTTCAAATGTCAGACGAGACAAACAGATTCTTTCCTCCTAGAGGATTTGTGATAGAGAAGTCACTTTAAGTTAATCTTGAAGAATAACAAATAGGAATTTGTGGAGTTAACTTTAACTTGTCAAATATTGAAACACGGTATGTATAGAAACAAGTTTATTGAAACTAGATGCAATTGGATACGTAAAATGAAGTGACGGATTGCGCGGATATAGTTGAGTGGTAAAATACCTCTTTGCCAAGGAGGTGACGCGGGTTCGATTCCCGCTATCCGCCTACTTCGAGGAAACAAAAAGGTTTGACATAAAATAAAAACATGTACTAAACTTATCCCCAGAAATCTCAAACAAAGATTCAATGCGCAAGGACTGGGCTGCATCGAGGGCTGTTGTTCCGTAAATGGATGGATGTAAAACTACGAAGTTGAATTGAGAGTAGAAAAGAGAGACGACTTGCCAGTCTTCCATATCAGTAGTATACTCAGATGTTTTACTTAACTTGCAAAAGGAATGTGTCAATTTAAAAAGTTTTTTCCCAGGTAGAAAAATCTTTCAGACAGGGCGATATAGTCAAGTGGTAAGACGGAAGACTGCAAATCTTCAATTCCCCAGTTCGAATCTGGGTGTCGCCTAGACAAGGAGTTGGGAAAGAAAGATTGAATTCTTAAATTCATAGAAAAAAGAAGTAGACTCCCCCCCAAGGGGGGTTTCGGGGATTGTTTGTTGCGCCGGAATCGGACATAGTTGTGTTGCTCTATAGCTTGTTATAGCCTGCCACATCCCATGTATCTCAACGCGTCACGCATCGACAATCCCGAGTGATTATACTACTACTTAGTCAGCTGCAAGCAGAAATTGACGATTTCTTCGAAAAAATAAAACCCAACCAGTAACATTTAAAAATATGGCTTGGATTTAGAAATACTCGTTGTTTCTCGCTACCAGGGTAGTATCCTACAGAAATAGATATCTGATTCTTACTATGTCTCTTGACGTTTTCCAAGATTTAATCTGCACCTGAACTTGAAGCTAGTTATCGATAAAATTTGGGGAGTGAAAAGATAGGAATTTTAACTATGGACTCAGTCACTATAGCTTGGGCTGCCTCGATGGCAATTTCTACGTTTTCTCTTTCGCTCGTAGTTCGGGGAAGAAGTGGGTTGTGACGTGTGTGTGTCAAGTGACTAATTGGTCCTTATTCGTCAGATCGATCCTTCACCAGGTAGATTTGGAAGCTATGCCCCAGTAGAAATAGACAAGAAGCATACATCAATCACATACATTTCCTCGCGTATAAATTGTCTGTTCCTGTTCATGGAGAAATTAGGAAATTTAGAAAGAAGAGATGTATTGTCCAGATACAAGAAGGATATAATTAGTTGAGGGATTCTAACAAAGAATCATTACTTCAACCCGTTGCTTCAAAAACTGGTGTAGTGCAATAATTAATAGTTTTTTCCCCTGATTGAGTTTAAACCCGTTGCTACCCGTTAAGCGGATCGCGGGAAGCAGCACCGATTCGGTGGAAATGCGAAATTGATAGATCAGTTGTTGATCTATCAATTTCTAGTAATTCCATCTGGAGTAGCGGACAACAGAGCTAAGCGACAGAACTTTGGAGAAGTGACGCACTACGATTGGGGAGAAGAAACCTAACCAGGAGATGGTGTTACGTACTACCAACTCGGCAATGTGGTAGTAACAAATAGGTACGCACCTTCTCCTAGAATACCAAATTCTGTCTCGCTGCATTTTATGAAAAGAATTAAACCTCTTTTCATCTCTTCCCCCAGTTGAGTTGCTCCCGTGGCGAGAAAATTACTGATAAGTCTAAACCAATCAGATCAGTTGATAACTACCCATTATTCTGAGCGGCTGTCTGAATGTAGAGAATCAGTAGAAAAGCTGTCGGAATTAGGATGAAAAGTGCGGTGGCTACAAAAGCGAGAATGTTTACTTCCGTATTGGTACTTCAAATCATTAATTGGGAAATAGCTTGAGTGGTCCTATCGGGAGGAACTCTTGGATTCCGTTATGAACCATCGATTTTGAGTTAGTCGGGTTGACCGAAAGGTGCCGAAGCCAAATTTCTAATATTGATCATGTAGTATATCACACAATTAGGTTTATCACTCAATTGGATACCGGGAATATATCCTTCCTATTTCTACAAGCAGTTAAGATCTGCCCTTTCCGCTTCCAGCTAATTGGCTAGCTGCTACCCTTTTCCATAGAGTGAAGGGAGATTCTGAGAAGTTCTTGAAACTAACCTCGTTGTTAAGAGAAATCTTTTTACAGCCTCTCCAATCCCTCCAAATTGACAACTCCGGAGAAAAGTTGTAACCTTAGAACGGTTAATCTGGCCCCCATCGTCTAGAGGCCCAGGACACCTCTCTTTCACAGAGGCGACGGGGATTCGAATTCCCCTGGGGGTATTTGAGTTCCAATAACCTCTCTCTCGCAAAAAAGAAGTCTATTTCTCTCCCTCCCTGCCGGCAAATCTCACGGAAACCAGACAATCTGGACAATGCAATAATACAATAGTGAAATAAAACCTGTTGAAATAAATTGATTAATCAAGTGGAAATTCATGTAATAGACAAGAATTCCTTCCTATGGGTCGATGCCCGAGTGGTTAATGGGGACGGACTGTAAATCCGCTGGCGGTGCCTACGCTGGTTCAAATCCAGCTCGACCCAATAATAAAAGAATAAGAAGCAAAAACGCAAATCTTTGTCTAGGATAGAAATGTGGCATATCCTACCAACTAGTTGGTAGGATAGAGAAAGAAACTCTGATATGTTTCGTCAAAGTTTACCGTATCGGGATTGACGGGTCTCGAACCCGCAGCTTCCGCCTTGACAGGGCGGTGCTCTAACCAATTGAACTACAATCCCAAGCAAGAATTAGCTAAATTGGAGTGTATTTAGTAATTGATCCGAAGTCAACGATCCATAATCCAATTGGTGCCAAGACTTGTTCGGGGAAAATCAGAAGAATCTTCTATTGACTTCGCCGAGGAAGAAGAAGATTTGATTAGAGAATATTTGGGAAATATTCAAGTTAGACGAGGCTTCCAAATTGATCTACTTGCCAAAAACTTGGCAATAATTTGTCTCTTTCCTTTGGAGAGGTCTTTCCAAATTGTTTTGCTTCGGCCAGTAGCTTTACTCGCGGCAGAATTGAATATGTCAAGGATTGATGATGCCAATAAATTCTTGAAAATATATTTGCCTGTTCCTTACCCCAAGCTTCAGGTTTTTTGACAACCCAAATTGCTGATGTGATATAATTACGAAATACTTGTTTGTTTCCATTCTCTGCCTATGCGTCTACCATTGCTTCATTCCGGAAGACTCCCCCAACCCTCTCGGCAGTAAACTTGTATTCTAGGTTTGTAAAATCTGAATTTTGTTTAGGTTACCATCTCATTATCAAAAAGATTTCTGTCTAAATCTTCTTTGAAATATGTGAATGGAATTTTCTGCGGCTTTTTATCTGCCTTCGCAAGATTGTGAAAGGATAAGTAGATATATTTATTTATTTACCCATATCTACTTATAGAAATGTATATGCATCTTCGTAAGGAAAGGAAAAAAGATTGCCAATACTATTATTTTACCAACTCGCTTGAGAGGAGGAAACAAAAATACGAAGATGTAAGCTATAAAATCTTATTCAGAGGCAGGTATAGATTTTTCATCTTGTCAGGAGGAAGTCGAAGTATGCCCGTACTGCCAGAACTCGCACAAATTCAATTTGAAGGGTTTAGTCGTTTCGTTCATGAAAAATTGCTTGAAGAACTCGAAAATTTTACAAGAATTGAAGATACAGATAAGGAAGTAGAATTTTGACCTATTGGAAATCGGTACCAATTGGCAGAACCTTCTATCGAGGAGAAAGACGCCGCGTATCAATGTATTACGTATTCTGCTGACCCATATGTACCAGCTTAATTGATTTGTAACAAAAATCGGGTGATGCAAGAGGAAGATGTACGGCTCGGGTCTATTCCTTGGATGAATCCCGGAGGGACATTTATTATTAACGGAATCGCTAGAGTCTTAGTCAATCAAATATTGAGGAGTCCCGGTATTTATTACAATCGGGAATCGGATCAGAGAGGAATTCTCGCGTATACTGGCACCGCAATTTCAGATCGGGGAGGGAGATTTAAGCCGGAAATTGATGGAAAGGATAGAATATGGGTTCGTATCAGCAAGAAAAAAAAGATATCCATTTTGATTCTACTAGTAGCTATGGGGTTAAGCAAAAGAGATATTCTTCAGAATTCCCGTTATCCGAAGATTTTTCCAAATATGTTGAAGAAGCAGAAAGATATTGTTGAATTGCCGGAAGATGCCATAGCAGAGCTTTACAAACACCTGTACTCCGCCGCAGACGCAGATGTCTCATTTTCGGAATCCATATTTAAGGAGTTATAAAAGAGGTTTTTCCAGCATAGATGCGAATTGGGACGAATTGGCAGACGAAACCCAAATATCAAGCTAGCCCTTGATGTAGACGAAACGGAGTATTTCTTGCTACCCCAAGACATATTAGCAGCCGCGGATCACTTGATAGAAGTAAGCTACGGAGAGGGCAAACTCGATGATATAGATCATTTGAAAAACCGGCGTGTTCGATCCGTAGCAGATTTGCTTCAGGAACAATTGAAACTAGCTCCGAACCGTTTAGAGAATTCAATTCGACAGAATTTATCTAGAGCCGTTAGGCGCAAACGTGCAATAACTCCCCAAGGGTTGGTGACACCTGCGCCAGTAATAGCAGCTTTCAAGGAGTTTTCTGGTTCACATCCACTCTCGCAATTTCTGGACCAAACAAATCCATTATCAGAAATGGTTCATAAACGAAGATTAAGTTCTGTAGGTCCCGGCGGGTTAACACGTCGAACCGCTAGTTTTCAAGCTAGAGATATTCATTTTAGTCATTACGGCCGCATCTGCCCAATCGAAACATCGGAAGGTATGAATGCTGGCTTGATTTCTTCACTAGCTATTCAGGCAAAAGTTAATAATTCGGGATCTTTGGGTAGCCCTTACCTCAAGATATCAGATTTCTTCGGGGAAGAGCATTTAGTCTCTTTATCGCCCGCCGAAGATGATTATTACCGAGTAGCAAATGAGAATTTTTTACTCTCCGAATGGAGAGGTTTTGAGAAAGAAATTATACCAGTTCGATATCAACAAGAATTTCTCAGTGTTCTCTGGGAACAAGTTGATTTCCGAAGCATTCATCCTCTCCATCATTTTTCCATTGGAGCTTCTCTCATTCCATTCATTGAACATAATGATGCAAATCGTGCTTTGATGGGTTCCACCATGCAACGTCAAGCGGTTCCGCTGGTTAAGCCTGAAAGATGCATTGTAGGAACTGGCTTGGAAAGTCAAGTAGCTTTGGATTCGGGAGGTGTAGCTATATCTAGCCGGGAAGGTAGAATTCAATATATTGATGGTGATCGAATTGAGCTGTTTCTTATCCATGAGACAAGAAGCAATGAATTGGCTTCACCTACTAGAAGTAGTGAATTAAAAATATACGAGCGTTCCAATAATAACACGTGCATCCATCAAAAACCCGCGGTTTCCTGGGGGGAACTGGTGAAATGCGGAGAAGTTTTGGCAGATGGGGCAGCAACTGTTAGGGGGGAACCCGCTCTGGGTAGAAATATATTAGTAGCTTACATGCCGTGGGAAGGGTATAACTTCGAAGATGCGGTCTTGATTAGTGAACGCCTTATCCACGAAGATATTTTCACATCTATTCACATTGAAAAACATGAGGTTGAGATTTGTGCAACAAATCAAGGACCCGAGCGGGTTACCAAGCAAATACCTCAATTGGATAGTTATCTACTTCGACACCTCGACGACGATGGGCTCGTAGAATCAGGATCTTGGGTGGAGGCCGGAGACGTTTTGGTAGGTAAACTGACGCCTCAGGAGGGGGCGAGTTCATCACGTGTTCCAGAAGGAAGATCGTTACAAGCCATTTTTGGTATACAACTGGTTAACGCGAGAGAAAGTTGTCTAAAAGTACCTATTGGTGGAAGAGGTCGAGTCACTGATGTCAGGTGGGTCTACCCCGAAGACGATGCCACAAATGATTCAGAGATGATTCATATTTATATATTGCAAAAACGCAAGATACAAGTCGGTGACAAGATAGCTGGTAGGCATGGAAATAAAGGTATTGTGTCAAAAATAGTACCCAGGCAAGATATGCCCTATTTGCAAAATGGTACGCCGGTCGATATGATACTAAGTCCCTTGGGAGTACCTTCACGAATGAATGTGGGACAGATTTTCGAATGCCTGCCGGGATTAGCCGGGGAGTTTCCAGAGACGCATTACCGTGTAGTACCCTTTGACGAGAGATATGAACGAGAAGCTTCCAGAAAACTAGTATTTGCCGAACCTCATGAGGCGGGTGCGAGGACCAATAATCCGTGGCTATTTGAACCCAGCCACCCCGGAAAGAGTCGACTGATCGATGGACGAACAGGTGAGCCCTTTGAACAACCTATTACAACCGGGAAGGCCTATATAATGAAACTTATTCATCAGGTTGATGATAAGATTCACGCACGATCTAGTGGGCCCTATGCACTTGTTACACAGCAACCTCTTAAGGGGAAATCAAGACGGGGAGGCCAACGAGTTGGAGAAATGGAAGTCTGGGCTTCGGAGGGATTCGGGGTGTCTTACACCTTGCAGGAAATGCTTACGACTAAATCAGATCATATTCAGGCTCGCTACAAAGTACTTAGTGCAATTACGACTGGAAGACCTGTTCGCAAACCTAATACCGTTCCAGAGTCTTTCCGATTGCTAGTTCGAGAGTTACGACGTATGGGCCTAAATTTAGAACGCAATTTTATACCTGAAGAAAATCTGATAAGGGAAATTGAAAACATTTGATAGTTAATCAAAGCTACTGAAAAATTAATTGATACTCTATTATGATTCATCGAACTAATTATCAACAACTTCGGATTGAACTGGCTTCTTCCGAACAGATTCGCAGTTGGGCCGAAAGGAAGTTACCTAATGGAGATGTTGTCGGGCAAGTTGATCAACCATATACGTCGCATTATAAGACTCACAAACCAGAGAGAGATGGATTATCTTGCGAGAGGATATTTGGACCTACAAAAAGTGGAGTCTGTGCTTGCGGAAACTGCCGATCTTTCGGTGTCAAAGGGGAATATTCCAGATTTTGCAAGCATTGCGGAGTCGAGTTTACTGACTCCCGAGTTCGAAGATATCGAATGGGATACGTCAAACTTGCTTGTCCAGTCACCCACGTATGGTTTTTGAAACGAATCCCTAGTTATATTGCAAATCCACTTGCCAAACCTCTTAAAGAATTGGAAAGCCCAGTCTATTGCGATGCGTGACTCGACTTCACATGTTGATCGGCATAGATTTGATACAATCTGTCATTCCATATGGGAATTGGAGGCCTCTAACCGACGCGTTCCTCGATCAAATTATTAAAATGACGAAGTCTCGCGCAACTCGGGAGAAATTGGGAACTCTATTGCGTAGAAACCGAGGAATCCTCCCCATGGTTAATTTCTGGCATAAAAGGAAAAAATCCACCAAATTAGGCTTCGTAAAAAAAAATAGAAAATATTTGGTTCAGCTGGTAGACAAAAATGCTTCCTAACATGGCCTTTCGGCCCTTTCCCTTGATGCTAGGAAAGACTCCAAATATGGTTATGGGAAGCTAATCATCGCATATACTTCTCAAATCAACTGATAACCATCGAAGTGGGGTGGAAACCCAAAGGGGGGAAGTGATCACATTGAGAACGAGAAAAGAATTTCCGATTTAGGATGGGAAAGAGAAGAAACTACTTTCTACCGTACAGCATCATCCAACATGGAGAAATTAAGACTATTCGAGAAAGACAATTTAGAACTCGAGTACTGAAAAGCTATTTCCAACTGGGTAACGTTACTACTGCGCTTCAAAAACATTTAACAGGTTCTAAATTTGGTAATAGTTATTTGAGCCGGATGAGGGGAAACGCTCTTGTCCGATTCTAGGGGGGGGAAAGTAAGCCAACCTATCCCAATCTTTTTCTAGCTAGGCCCGTGTCCGAAAGGCCCGCCATATTAAGACTGCGGGGTTTGTTCAATTACGAGGACCGATCCTGGAGAAACATACTTCCCACTTTTTTTTCGACTCGAAATTACGAGATGCTCCGAAGAAGTGAAATTGCTACTGGGGGAGACGCTATCAAAGAAGGATTAGCTAGCTTAGATTTGCAAAGTTTTCTCGATTGCGCGTATTTGGAATGGCAGGCGTCAGCAAGACAGAAGCCAGTTGAATTTGAATGGGAAGATCGAACCATTCGAAGAAGGAAAGATCTTCTGATCAGGAGGATTAAATTAGCCAAGGATTTTTTACGCACGAATATGAAACCTGAATGGATGGTTTTAAATCTTATACCGGTTTTACCGCCCGAATTGAGACCAATAGTCGAATTGTATGAAGGTGAATTGATTACTTCTGATCTTAACGAACTTTATAGAAAGATTATTTACCGAAATAATACTCTCACCGAATTTCTCTCAGGCAGTGAATTTACACCGGAAGGATTAATTGTTTGCCAAAAACGACTTGTTCAAGAAGCTGTAGATGCTCCCATCGATAGTGGTATACGCGGGCAACCGATGCGGGACATCCATAATAGGCCCTACAAGTCATTTTCGGAGGTTATTGAGGGCAAGGAAGGACGATTTAGAGAGAATTTACTTGGCAAGCGAGTCGACTATTCGGGTCGCTCTGTAATTGTTGTGGGTCCGTCTCTTTCGTTACACCAATGTGGATTACCTCGAGAAATGGCAATTGAGCTTTTCCAAGCCTTTGTAATTCGCAACTTAATTGGGTAACACCTTGCTTGTAATTTACGAGCGGCTAAGTGCATGATAAGGGGGGGGGATCCCATAATATGGGAAGTTCTTCGGGAAGTTATGCGATGCCATCCTGTACTGTTGAATAGGGCGCCTACTTTGCACAGGTTGGGCATACAGGCCTTTCAGCCCCTTTTGATAGGGGGACGCGCCATTCGTTTGCATCCATTGGTTTGTGGGGGGTCTAACGCAGATCTTGACGGGGATCAAATGGCTGTTCATGTTCCTTTATCTGTCGAAGCTCAAATCGAAGCTCGTCTCCTGATGTTCCCGCATATCAATTTACTATCTCCCGCTACGGGCGATCCCATATCTGTACCGAGTCAGGACATGCTTCTTGGTCTTTATGCGTTAACAATTGAGAATAGGCAAGGAATTTATCAAACGAGACATCTCGGTTTTACAGACAGGGCTGATAGATATTCTGCCAGAATACTCCATTTTAGTAGTTACTGCGATTTGCTTCGGGCCAAGAAATCTAGACAAGTTTATTCCTCCGGTCTCTCATGGCTTCGATGGAAAATCGATCTGCAAATTATTAGTTCAAAAACCCGTGAATTAGCTTCTGAATCTCAATATGAATCTTCAGGGAATTCTTCTCACTTCTACGAGAGTTGCCAAATTAGAAAATCTAGGGATGGATATATCTCTAGTATGTACATACTGACAACAGCTGGTCGCATTTTATTTAATCAGCAACTAAAGGAAGCGATGCAAGGTGTTTTCAAAAATTCTTCTTCATACACCACTTCGTCTACGCCGGGTACATCGACAATAGCTAGATTTAATACTAATAGTAGTAATGAGGAATGACGAAGTTTTTTCTTATAGTCAATGGTGAGGAAATGAATCATTTTAATTTAATTGATAAGAATAATAGAGAGTTTACTAAATACTCTACTGCGAAACGATATAAATATATTGATATGAAGTTGAGGTCTTCATAATGATGGATCAAAATGAATTACCTTTCTGCAATAAGACAATTGATAGGGTGGCGATGAAGCGACTCATCGGCAAGTTAGTCGTTTGTTTTGGAATTGCGTCTACAACAAATATTTTGGATCAAGTTAAGGTTTTGGGTTTTCAGCAAGCTACAGAAGCATCTATCTCGTTAGGTATTGACGACCTTTCAGCAGTACCAACCAGAGGTTGGCTTGTACGAGACGCGGAGAAATAAGGTTACGTCTCGGAGCGGCATTACCGCTGCGGAAGTCTGCATGCTATAGAAAAGTTGCGTCAATCAATTGAATCCTGGTATGCCACAAGTGAATGTTCAAAACGAGAAATGAATCCAAGTTTCAAGATGATTGATCCTTCAAATTCGGTTCACATGATGTCTTTTTCTGGAGCTCGAGGGACTATATCCCAGGTCCACCAATTACTTGGCATGAGGGGACTGATGTCGGATCCTCGAGGTCAGGTAATTGACCTACCCATCCGAAGAAATCTACGCGAAGGATTATCCCTGACAGAATATATCATTTCTTGCTACGGCGCCCGCAAGGGCGTTGTGGATACCGCCGTGCGAACCTCAGATGCCGGATACCTAACACGTAGACCTGTCGAAGTTGTTCAACATATCGCTGTACGCAGGAGGGATTGTGAAACTGCTAAAAGTATTGCTTTTTCAACTTCAAATATTGGCGAACGAAGACGGGGATTTCTTGGAGCAATGTCGTATCAGGGATTGATTGGACGTGTATTGGCAGATCATGTCTACTGGGATGCCAGATGTGTTGCCACCCGTAACCAAGATATCAGTGACGGATTGGCTAGTAACTTGGTAGCGTCATCGCAGGCAATACATGTGAGATCTCCTCTGACATGCAAAAGTATTTTCCGGATTTGTCAGTTGTGCTACGGTTGGAGTCTTGCCCATTGCGATTTAGTAGAATTGGGTGAAGCCGTTGGTATCATTGCGGGTCAATCAATTGGAGAACCAGGAACTCAATTGACGTCGAGGACTTTTCATACAGGTGGGGTATTCACGGGGGATATCGCAGAGTACGTACGAATTCCGTTTAATGGACTTATTAATTCTGACGAGAAATCACTCTATCCAACGCGTACGAGGCACGGGCATCCTGCTTGGATGTGCCGAAACGATCTATCCCTCCTTATCGAGAATTCCGGTGGTACGCATGAATATGTCATCCCAGCCCGGAGTCTGCTTATGATTCGAGCTGGTCAGTATGTTGAGTCGCAACAAGTCATTGCGGAAGTCCGAGCCAAGGAGTTTCCTCCCAAAGAATGTATTCGAAAACCTATTTATCCAAATTCAAGAGGGGAAATTCACTGGAGTAAATTTGTTTGGCACGCCCGTGACTTCGTTTGCAATACCACTCGTCTCGTCCGGGAGGCAAGCCATATATGGATTCTTTCAGGATTTCCTTCCAATTTCGACGGGAACTCTTTCCATAAAGATCAAGATAGAGTCAGCATAAAACCCCACCTTATTGAAAATAGATACAGTCACTCGGAGGATATTTTTGAGGCAGAAGCTGGTGCCAAAAACTGCGTAGATTTCCGAAAAGGGATTCAAGAATTTGGAACCGATCCAAAATATTTTTCAAATTGGTCGAAACGACCGATATCCAACTACATCCTTTCAAATGTTGGGTTGGAGCGGACCGAGCCAGAAAAGTCGATTTCTTTGCTGCTGGAACGGCGTCAAAAAACTTTTGACGGGTTACATTTCGTACGTATCCATGTTCGATTAAACAATGTTTTGGATGAGGGTCACATTTTTGCTACCTACGAAGACTTAGAATATCAAACCGCCGTTTCGGGGGTCATAAAGTATGGCACTGTAGAAATTAAACCTGTTAAGCCAGCGAGGTTACATTTGGATGGTAGTACAGGGAAGAAGAGTTTTCGTCCGGAGTGCAGAGTAATTAAAAAAGGAAATTTCTTCCCGATTCCCGAGGAGATTTATATTACGCACGAACCCCCATCATCTATTTTGGTGACAAATAATGGTATTGTCAAAAAAGGTGCACAAATCACTAACAATATTACTGCCAAATCAGGTGGATTAATCCGGATGGGAAAGAGATCAGGAGATGTTACTACTACAAGAATTCTACCTGGATATATTCACAATTCAGAAAGGCGCGTTAATAGACCCAATCTAAATGATATGTTGATGTCGCCGGGCAATAGGATTCTCAATGAGATTGGAGTCAAAAATCTGGTTTACTTCCAACCATTTACATTTCGTGAAAGAAGAAAAACCTTTGTACCGATGACACCGGTTACCGAGTACAACGTATCTAGTGATTCTTTAACACAAGTAGCATCTCGTTTTGATAAACCGAAAACGCAGAAACGCGCAAAAGCAGAGACCCTTTCAGTCATTTGTTACAGAGATGGTGAAAGAATTGAAGTGATTAACCATATGTATATTCAGTTAGTTCGAACTCGTGTAATAATTGAGTGGAAGAGATATTTGCACGAAACTCCTTCTGCAAAGAATAATTATTTATCCCTCATCAGTGTGAAAATAAGTCATTTGCTCAATACTTTTCTTCAGATAAATCCGATGGTATCTCTCCCCACACGAAAAAGAGTCAGTGATGATAGGGTTTCCCGAGAATCAACGCCTCTTGGTAAACCATCTTCTGCTCAAATGGATCTATCTAACAGTTGTCGTGAATCAGTGGGCAACTCTCAAAGTATTATTCATATAACTTCGGAACCGGCCGCATCATTCTTGACCTTGTCGCCATTTAACCTGTCTCGTAACAATTCAATTGCTGATTCAAGGAGTGGCGGTTGCGGAGGAAAAATTAGGAAATACTTCCACGGGTCGAAACTGAAGAGAAGTGGTTTCATACGCATTGGCAAGAATATATCACTGGGTTCTGACTATGAATCTACTTCGAAAGATTATGTATATCCAGAGTTTGAAGGGGGATTGGATGAAACAAGAAGAGCAAGTTCCCATCTCGGCCAGGGGAAAACTGAGAAGGTAGGTCTAGTGGGGACTCTGCGGCCTATCTTTTGTTCATTGACTCCTAACAACTTTCCACTCAGCAGAGAAGCTCTTTCTAGCAAAAAAGGTTTCGTCAATTATTCAAAAGATAAATCGAAACATAAGAATTTTTATCTGATCGATGAAAGCAAATTATTATTGAGATGCCCCATAAATCTTTCTAGCAAAAAAAGTTTATTGAACAAACTTATTTATTTACCGATAAAAGTGTTTAGTCGAGAAATCGTGTTAATTAGTCTGGGACTACCAGTCGGTGAAAGTCGATATCTACGTAGAGATCGCGCATGTCTCCAGTCCGGCCAGGTCATAGCCATTCACCAGAGTTACTCATTAGTCAGAACGGGTAAAACCCTTCTGGTAACCCGGGGGGCAAATCCCCACAGGATTTCCGGGGACATCATTGAAGAGGGAGATACTCTAATAACGTTGCCGTATGACAGGTTGAAATCTGGAGACATTACTCAAGGTCTCCCAAAGGTTGAGCAGCTCCTGGAGTCTCGTTCCATTGCTTCTATTTCAGCAGGAATCGGAGATCTTTTTGGAAAATGGTATCAAAATATTACTAAATTAGTTGGGAATCCCTGGAGTCACTTGCTAGGTGCTGGAAGAAGTATGGAGCATTGCCAACTAATTCTAATTGATCAAATTCGAAAAGTTTATGAGTCCCAAGGGGTACGAATATGCAACAAACATCTAGAAATTATTATCTGTCAATTGACGTCGAGAGTCATAGCATCTGAAGATGGGGTAACCAACGTATTCCTTCCCGGGGAGCTTGTTCAATTGTCACAGGCGGAACGTATGAATCGCGTGTTGAAAAAATCAATTTTTTACGAGCCTATAGTATTGGGGATGACGAGGGCTTCTCTTAGTACTACTAGTTTTTTAGCGGAAGCAAGTTTTCAAGAAACTACTCGGGTATTGGCTAAAGCTGCCCTTCGCGGCCGAATCGATTGGCTAAAGGGGTTGAAAGAAAATGTTGTTCTTGGCGACGCCGTTCCGGTCGGAACGGGTAGTCCAGAAATCTCTTGTCAATTGAAGGTGAATAAGCAGAAAAAATGTCATTTGGAAAACGGGGGTAGTAATAACCCAAAATGGGGAGCCATAAGTAGTCTAGGTGGTCACCACAAGAAACGGGATTTCAAGACCAGTTTAGTCATTCGTAAAGAATTGAATCAATCTCTTACTCGTATTCATCTTGAGATATGGTAAAAAGTGGGAAATCACTTCTTTGCACATTCTAAACTGCGAAATACATCACTGGATTGTAACAACTTACCAAGTTTAGTTAAAATGAGACGAATTCACATTTCTTTTCATAAAAGAGGGAAAGATGCAACAGAAAAATTGGACTATCGACTCAGAAGGAATGATGGCGGCAGGAATTCACTTTGGGCATCAAACTCAGAGGTGGAATCCAAAGATGTCTCCTTATATATTTACGGAACGTAAGGGTGTTCATATTCTTGACTTAACTCAGACTGCTCGTCTCCTCTCCGAAGCGTGTGATTTGGTATCCGATGCAGCAATGGAGGGAAAAGAGTTCCCAATGGTAGGTACGAAGCATCAAGTAACTGATTTAATAACATCAGCTGCACTGAGATCTCGATGTCATTATGTAAACGAAAAATGGTTAGCTGGTACGTTAACAAATTGGATCACTACAGAGACACGTCTCCGCAGATTTCGACACTTACAAAGTGGGAACGATACGGGGGAATTCGACCGACTTCCGAAACGGGAGGCCGCGATTTTGAGGGGATAATTGTTTAAATTGAGAAAATGTTTAGGTGGAATTCAATATATGTCAGATTTACCCGATATTGCGATAACTACCGATCAACACGAATAATCTATTGCTCTTAAAGAATGCAGTATTCTTGGTATTCCCACAATCTGTATCGTCGACACAGATTGCGACCCAGATCTCGTAGATGTTCCAATTCCTGGTAATGATGATGCTAGATCCTCGATCCGATGGATATTGGATAAACTAGCGTCAGCTATTTGCGAAGGTCGTTCAAACGTAAAAATAACTTGACAGACCCAAAGGCTGTCACAACACTATATATATAATATTCATCACTTGTAGCAAAATGGGGAGAGGCCTCATTGGGGAAATGATTTGATTCAAATCGTAGAGTTTGAGGGAAAAGGAACTTTCCTCTTCCTCCTCATAAGATTTATGTACCGATAAATAGTTCAGATAATTTTGTTCCTTATTGGGATTAAGGGGGTATCATGCAAATTGAGCAATTGCAAATCAATGAAATCGAGAATCCGCATCAAGTGTCGAGTGTAGAAGTAGGTTAACATCTTTATTGGCAAATAGGGAATTTTCAAGTTCATGCACAGGTTCTTATAACTTCTTGGGTCGTTGTCGCTATATTGGTAGCTTTACCCGCCGCAACTACCGGCAAATTGCAATCAATACCAACTGGTACACAGAATTTTATAGAGTATGTTCTTGAATCTATTCGAGATTCAACCAGGACCCAGATGGGAGAAGAGGAATATAGACCCTGGGTCCCATTTATTGGGACGATGTTTTCATTTATTTTTGCTTCTAACTGGTCAGGTGCTTTGCTTCCGTGGCGAATCATTCAGTTACCCCACGGAGAGCTGGCTGCACCTACGAACGATATTAACACCACCGTTGCACTAGCCTTGCTTACATCAGTAGCACATTTTTACGCGGGTTTGCACAAGAGAGGTTTTAGCTATTCTAGCAAATATATACAGCCAACTCCGATACTCCTACCTATCAATATTTTGGAAGATTTCACTAAACCTCTATCACTTAGTTTCCGACTGTTTGGAAACATTTTAGCTGACGAGTTGGTAGTAGCTGTTCCCGTCTCCCTCGTACCCCTAATTGTACCCGTACCTACGATGCTTCTGGGATTGTTCACAAGTGCCATACAAGCTTTAATCTTTGCCACTTTAGCTGCAGCTTATATTGGGGAATCCACGGAAGGTCATCATTAATGGGATGATGAGACGGAACTCTAATTCAGTTGCAGGAAATTCCTTGTGATTGCGATCCGGCGCGTCATTATAACGAGAAGAAGCCGTTTATGTGGTATCATGATACTACATTACGAAATGAAACCCGAGTTTTTCCCCTTCTTCCTTTTAGTCACTTCGAATATCCCCGAAAGGAGAGGGCTCTCTTTCACACACATAGATCCGACGCCTACACATAGATTGAAATGAATCCACCATCTACATACAGATTGATCTGAACTATTTTGACTATTCAGTGAAACAAAAAAGGAACGAAAAAATAGTTGGAAAAGAAGCCATGAGTTTCGACGCCGAGCTCAAATGCTTCGCAAAGATTATGTGTAGGTTTAGTATATTAAAGATATAAGTTGTCTTCACGTTTTTCAATCAAGGCGGTGTAGCAAATACTAATTGTATTTCTATATATCAGGTGAAGCTCTTAGATTTTACTGTTGCTAAGGTTAGGATTAGGAGAGACGTGATTTAACAAATGATTGTTATTACTATTGATATTGAATACACAAAATCTTTTTATACAACCCATATCCAATTAAAAGATTCATGTTAATCAAAAAATATTAGCAATTTGTCTAAGTGGATATGAAGTTGATTTTCCCTTTCTAACTAATTGCTTCAGTTAGATATCAACTAACTATGTGGGTACTAGAACCTATTACTAATATTGACTAGATTCACGTGGAATCAAATTCTCAATTCTTAGTCCTTAGAGAATATTTACTGAATCAGATCTTATTGATACTCGGCGGAATAAGCAAAATCAACTTACGTTTCTAGATTAAATAGGAGGAGACTAATACGAATCCATTGATTTCTGCCGCTTCCGTCATTGCCGCCGGATTAGCTGTAGGCCTTGCCTCAATTGGACCCGGTGTTGGTCAAGGCACTGCCGCAGGTCAGGCGGTCGAGGGTATAGCAAGACAGCCAGAAGCGGAAGGAAAGATACGAGGGACTTTATTATTAAGTTTGGCTTTCATGGAAGCTTTGACAATTTATGGATCAGTTGTAGCCCCAGCCCCGTCATTTGCAAATCCGCCTGTCTAAACCGTCTCTTGTCTCTTGTAAGGAGTGGGGGGGGCCTCTTTATTTAATTGATTTGTCTAATTTCCTGACCGGCCTTTCCCTCTTTTGCCTCCTACCGAAGGAAAACTTTCCAACAGATTCTGTTCTAAAAATAACAAGTCGTTGCCAAATTTTCTGAGAGAGAATCCTTTTTTTCCGTGATTGTCTCCCCTTTTTCCCGCAACTAATCTGCCAATTTTTGCTAGGCCGGATCAGAAGTTGCCCAAAATAAAACTTCGAGGAGGGAAAAGAATACGAGAAGTATAAGTGAGATCGTTGCTCCCTTGAGTTATTGGGCCCTTGCCGGAAATATTAGTCTAAATACTGATATTTTTGATATAAACCTAATTAACTTAACTCTGGTACTAGGTATATTGCTTTATTACGGAAAGGGAGTGTGTGCGAGTCGTTTATCTAAGTAAGAGAACTGATTTTCCCAGTTGCACCTGAATTGACGAACTGAGAGGAGGTGCAAAAGAAAACCCGCCGAATTACCTGCAAATAGATGTTATGCAGGAACCAGAGCATTCCGCACAATCGGTGAAACCTAAATTCTCATCGACCAATTCCCGGGACTTCGTCAATATGGTTAAAGCAAAATGGCTTGAAGTCTTGGCAAATCTGGGGTTTTCTTTCCCCTGGCGCGTAACTCAAGCCGCGGAAGAGAATGCATAATTCGTTACATGACGCTCGTATCGGGAATGTTTCGATTTCTCTTTTCCCTTATCAGGGAAAAGTCTCATAGGTAGATTTGGGAGTTGACTTCTTCCAATCTCGCTTAATTTGCCGAATAGACAACCCATCCGAGACGAATACTACTTAGAGGAAACGGCTTTCAAAGAATTTAAATAATTTTTTGGGAGAGCTACCGATTCTTAACCTTACCGAAAAAATATCAATGATCTTATTTAAATTCATTTGAAGTCATGCCAGTCGAGACGGAGAGGGGGAAGCAGGCCCGTGTAGGATTGATTTTTAGATTTCCTAACTTAATTCGTACTGAGAAACGGGCAGGAAAGCCGAATGGATTGAAAAATCCATGTTCGGTTTGGGAAGAGATCGCGAGTCTTCGAAAATTGAAGATTTGTAATCCACTTTCATTGATCAATTTCTTGGAAAATCGCGAAAGAACAATTTCAAACACAATTCGAGATGCGGAAGAGCGCCACACAGAAGCAACTGAAAAACTTCGAAGGGCTCGTCTTCGATTGCAACAAGCAGAAATGAAAGCGGCTGAGATTCGCATTATTGGGCTTACTCAGATGGATAGAGAACGGCAAGATCTCGTCGATGCAGCTGACAACGACTTAAAGCTTTTAGAAGATAGTAAAAATTATTCGATTCGTCTTGAGAAGCGGCGAGCAATTGAACAGGTTCGACAGCAAGTATCTCGATTAGCATCCGAAAGGGCTTTCGAAAGTTTGAACAGTCGTTTAACTAATGAATTGCAGCTGCGAATGATTGATTACCACATCGGCTTGTTCAGAGCCATGGCTAATAAATCTACCTAATCAGAAGTTGCAGCTCCCATTTCATAATGAAGAAGGTTTCATTTTTACCTCTCCTTTTCGCAGTAATACTTCTCGGCAAAAATGGTAATAAACATTCAACCTGACGAAATTGGCAGCATCATTCGCAAGCAAATCGAAGGGTATGTTCCGGAAATGAAAGTTGTGAACATTGGTACTGTACTTCAAGTGGGAGACGGAATTGCCCGTATTCACGGACTCGATGAAGTAATGGCTGGCGAATTGGTGGAATTTGGAGACGGTACAGTTGGCATTGCTTTGAATCTGGAATCTGATAATGTTGGGGCTGTGCTGATGGGAGATGGTCTAACTATACAAGAAGGGGGCTCCGTACGAGCGACAGGTAAAATTGCTCAAATACCAGTCAGTGACTCGTTTTTAGGTCGCGTTGTAAATGCTTTGGCCCAACCTATCGACGGAAAGGGTCAAATCCCAGCTTCTGAGTTCAGATTGATAGAATCTTCCGCTCCGGGGATTATTTCAAGACGCTCCGTATACGAACCCCTACAAACAGGTTTGATTGCTATTGATTCGATGATTCCCATCGGTCGTGGTCAGCGGGAGTTAATTATTGGGGATAGACAGACTGGCAAAACGGCAGTAGCTACAGATACGATTCCGAACCAGAAGGGTCAAGATGTCATATGTGTCTATGTAGCTATTGGACAGAAGGCTTCGTCTGTGGCTCAGGTAGTCGACACCTTTCGGGAACGCGGCGCCCTGGAATATACCATTGTAGTTTCAGAAACTGCGAATTCTCCGGCCACTCTGCAATACCTCGCCCCTTACACAGGGGCCGCTCTAGCTGAATACTTCATGTATCGCAAGCAGCATACCCTTATTATCTACGATGACCTCTCTAAACAAGCCCAGGCTTATCGACAGATGTCTCTGTTATTAAGAAGACCGCCTGGGCGAGAAGCATATCCGGGAGATGTTTTTCACCTACATTCGCGCCTCTTGGAGAGGGCCGCCAAGTTGAGTTCCCAGTTGGGAGAGGGCAGTATGACCGCTTTACCCATCGTTGAGACACAGGCAGGAGATGTCTCAGCTTACATCCCTACCAATGTTATTTCTATTACCGATGGATAAACATTTCTACCAGCAGATCTATTTAATGCCGGGATTCGACCGGCAATTAATGTGGGTATATCTGTATCTAGGGTAGGCTCTGCAGCTCAAATCAAAGCTATGAAACAAGTAGCCGGTAAATTGAAATTGGAATTGGCGCAATCTGCAGAATTGGAAGCTTTTGCGCAATTTGCTTCCGATCTTGATAAAACTACTCAGAGTCAATTAGCTAGAGGACAACGTTTGCGCGAGCTTCTCAAACAATCTCAGTCAGCTCCATTATCGGTGGAGGAACAAGTAGCTACCATTTACACCGGAGTTAACGGGTATTTAGATGTTTCAGATGTTGAACAGGTTAAACGATTCCTGGTTCAGTTGCGTGAATATGTAGCAACTAGCAAACCTAATTTTGGCGAGATTATTCGCTCCACAAAGGTTTTTACGGAACAAGCGGAAGCAATCTTGAAGGAAGCCATTAAGGAATCAACAGAACTTTTTTTGCTGCAAGAGAGATAATTGATTAAGTCTACAGTACAGAACCACTTCGACACACTACCAACCAATCTTCTATAGATGAGTGAAGGTCATACTTGCTTCTACTACAGAATTACGTCCAATAGGATTTGAACCTATACTCAAGGTTTAGAAGACCTTTGTCCTATCCATTAGACGATGGACGTATCCTCTTCATCTTCTACCCCCCTTATTCCCGCTTCTCAAACATCAAATCTTCACGCACTCATGTGCGAGGCGCCAAGCCGTGAACAGACAAAAACTTTTGTCTGTTCACGACACAGTTGACGGGTTAAATGTTGTTTAGTATGAACCGGGGCTACAGTTGCTACTAGTAGAGTAGCGGTGGCATAATTAGCAGCGGGTAGCGGGAATCGAACCCGCATCAGTAGCTTGGAAGGCTAGAGGTTATAGTCGACGCTAATAAACAGTCATGGCGCCGCTAATTCAGAACCGAACTTGGGCTTTTCGACCCATTCGGCTCCTTCATGGGATGGGATATTTGGTTCAAATCTCGTTTTGATTTGCCTAATCTACTCGGTCATACGAATCCAACGTAAAAAGGGTTGGCCGACCCCCAGCGTTATTTCAGGCAACCAAAACTCCCCCAATTACGAGGAAGACAAGAACTTTTTAGACTACGCATAAGGACTCTCCATGGGGAGGGGAATCACTTGGCATCTAGTCTCGGATCCAAAAACGCTCATTACATAGCATCTACGTCGGTTTTGTATACATTCCGGTCGTATACCGCCGGGGTAGACTTACTAACTTCCCAGATGATCCTTTGGAAAGAAAATTAGTGTTACTGATTCTCTCCTTTAATTCGTTCTTTATTTCTTTTCCACAACAAATCCTTAGGGAAATATATCTCACCGAGTTGTTGAGACGGTGGAGACCGCTCAACCAAGTAGGTGTTTAAGAATCCTGACAAACCGGGATTGAGTTTTTCCAACTCTCTTTCCCAGATTTTTTTTCCCTGGGGTTCAGTGACGATGAGGCAAATATTTTAGACGTCTACCCATAGATCTTCTTTTTTTTTTTCTCTCCGGGGGGTCAATCTTAAACCAAGTATTAGGAGACCAAGACAATTCTGCTTCGTCATCATTTTCTTCCAGCTACCGAAATAGCTGAGTGACGAGATTGATAAATATCCTTCTAATACCGGAGAACTAGTAGAAAAAAAAAGATACGTATTTATTTTTGTTAAAATAAAGTTTTTTTTTTTCAGTTGATTCAGCTTAGAATCGATATAATAGATCCTTCAACTATCCAAATCAATGATAGACGAGTCACACTTTTACCACTAAACTATACCCGCCAACATGCAAGTTCATTATATGAGAAATATGAATTATTTGCACATTGTTCGCCGAGAGAGGGTAAAGATATTTACATCTGCATCGGTTGGTACAGAGGGAGCCCCCCCCCCCTTGCTACCATACCTTCCACAAATTAAATTAAGATATTTAGTCTAGTGAAGCCCAAGATTGCAAAACAATCTCATAGATTACCTTTCCGGATAGCCAGTAGTGCAATTACTAACGGTCCCGATGCAGCTACCAGCGTCAGAACGACAAGTTGTGTAATTATTTCCAGATTCATAAATTCTCCTTATAATTTTTAGAGATTATGCAAAATTTGGCTACGATGTTTAATTAGAGCTGTTTCCCTCCATTACTATTTCGTAATAAGCAATAAGTCACATAGACTTACCTGCTGAATTCGTGTTAAAATTGAGTGAGATCAAAGAAAACTTGAGCCTTTGGGAGAGATGGCCGAGAGGTTTAAAGTGTCGGATTGCTAATCCGTTGTACAACTTCTATGTACCGAGGGTTCGAATCCCTCTCTCTCCCTTAATTAGTCAGTTGGTTAAAGTGCTGTAGTAGCCACTCTTTGTCACTTTCAATATAACTGAAGTCAACCACTAATTCTACTTCAATCTCTACGACCGGGGTTTCGTCCGGGATCATTTGATAAAAATCCAAAGACAAAGAGAGAGACAAAGAATATGACTACTGCATATACAAATAGTTTAAGGGTAAGCATTACAGAACTCCATGTCTACAACTAGAGGTGAATAGATAAAGTGAGATAGAGATTTTTACTCGCTCAAAATCTACATTTCATTTCTTCCCGCTGATTATTATTTGCATCAACTCCATATTTAAGATGCAAATCTATATATTGCCCCCCCCTTTTTTTCTGTACTCCAGCGGTTACCTCGGTTGTAAGAGCTACTAGATGAAAAAATATTGGGAATTCGCGTAATATGGCTTTAAACCATCTTTCGGGATTTTATCGAAAACTAACTGCGGCTTGCCAAACAAAAGCTAGGAGAAGAAATAGAACCGGAATTACTGGCATTACGTCTACAATTGGATCGAAAATGGCATAAGCTTCGGGTAACTTGCCAAGAAGTGCATCTTCAAAATGAAGAGAATTTCTTAGATAGATGTCGCACAGAACTGTCATGTCTATTCTCCAGTGATGTAATAAGTGATTTTCTTTTGACATGGCTATATTCCATTCCTTGATTGGGCAACCTGTCGGACATCTACCTATCTCTGTTCACATACATGTATTATGCATCATTATATATTCCCCCACCTGAATGAATAGGTATAAGGAGATTCGAGTTTTTGTTGAAACGTATTTTTTTTTTCCGAATGGTCCTCCAATTTGTTAAGTCATTTTTCTGTTAACTACAAATACCAGCAATTCCTATCAAATTTAAATTTATTCCTTCCTATGAGGTTGAGTCGTGACGTGAAGGAAAACAGTTGACAGTGAAGCTGAGGTGTGAGATATTGGTTGCAGTAATCATTTGTGGGGCGTGGCCAAGCGGTAAGGCAGCGGGTTTTGGTCCCGTCACTCGGAGGTTCGAATCCTTCCGTCCCAGATTGAGAAGAAGGAGGGGGTTTAAATTCTCGGTTCCACGTACTGTACCGGGAATGAAAAAAAAATTAGTTCCGTTGATCGATCTTCCAGTTTATATTATGATGATCAGCCACATGTAGCAATAGATTTTTTGGGGATACGAAGCAACGAAGTGGTGAAAGTAAACTATGAAATTAGCTCATTGGATGTACGCCGGACCCGCTCATATCGGTACCTTACGGGTAGCTAGTTCCTTTAGAAACGTACATGCTATAATGCATGCCCCTCTGGGAGATGATCACTTCAATGTAATGCGTTCCATGCCGGAAAGGGAAAGAGATTTTACCCCAGTAACTGCTAGTGTAGCGGATCGACACGTGTTAGCGCGTGGGTCGCGGGATAAGGTTGTAAGTAATATAAGCCGAAAAGGTGAGGAATAACACCCCGACTTAATTGTGTTGACACCTACGTGTACCTCTAGTATCTTACAAGAAGATTTGCAAAATTTCGTGGATCGAGCTTCCCTGTATTCTAAGTCCGACGTAATTCTTGCAGATGTCAATCACTATCGAGTCAACGAGCTTCAAGCTTCGGATAAAACTTTGGAACAAATAGTTCGACATTATCTAGATAGAGCCCGCAAGGAAGGCATTTCCAACCGGTCTTTAACAGATGCTCCTTCAGCCAATATTATAGGAATTCTCACCCTAGGGTTTCACAATCAACATGACTGCCGCGAGTTGAAACGTCTACCTGGAGAATCGGGAGTTTTAGTTAATCAAATAATTCCAGAAGGGGAGTTTCTTAAAAATCTTAAAGATTTGCCAAGAGCTTGGTTTAATACAGTCCCTTATCGGGAGATGGGCTTGATGACAGCGACTCTCTTGGAAAAAGAATATGGAATGCCTTACATATCGACAACTCCGATAGGTATTTCCAATACAGCTGATTTCGTAACGCAGCTAGAAAAACTTGTGAATTCGTGGGCTCTTGCACTATTGGGAAAGAAACTTAATTACTCTCGATATGTTGAGAATCAAACCAAATTTGTTTCTCAAGCGGCTTGGTTTTCCAAATCTATTGATTGTCAGAATCTGGCTGGAAAAGAAGCAGTGGTTTCTGGCGATGCGACTCACGCCGCCTCGATTACCAAGATACTTGCTGGAGAAATGGGAATTCGTGTGAGTTGCTCAGGCACGTATTGCAAGCATGACGCGGGACGGTTTAACGAACAGGTTCAAGGTTTGTGTGATGAGGTAATAATTACAGAAGATCATACTGAAGTTGGGGATACAATAGCCCGCATTGAACCCTCCGCCATATTTGGAACTCAAATGGAGCGTCATATCGGCAAACGTATTGACATACCGTGCGGGGTTATTTCTTCGCCAGTTCATATTCAGAATTTCCCTCTAGGATATCGGCCCTTTTTGGGTTATGAGGGAACCAATCAAATTTCAGATTTAATATACAATTCATTCAATCTGGGTATGGAAGATCACTCATCAGACGTTTTTGGAGGACACGACACCAAGGGGATAAGCACCAAGTCTCTATCGAGAGATAGAAAAGATATTGATTGGGCCCCCGAAGCTGAGTCGGAATCAAAAAGAATCCCTGGTTTTGTTAGGGGAAAAATTAAAAAAAATACCGAGGTTTTTGCGAAACAAAACAATATCTCGAGAATTACAGTTGATGTCATGTATGCGGCTAAAGAAAGATCGAGTCCTTAGTTTGACGAACCAGTCAGCTAATTACTAAAGATAAGTTTTAGTTCATTCAATTCAATTTCATTTTGCAAATCCACTGAGAGGTTGGTAACAGAAGTGTACGACACCAAATTGAGGAATATTTAATAATAAAAGATTATTGGCCCTTAGATTTTAAGGTAAAATTATACCTGAAGCAATGTGGTAGGAAGCAACGGGTGACTCGAGTACTAGAAGTGCTTTTGTAAAATTAAGTAGCCGCCATTTATTTCCGAAGGGATGTTCTCACTTCTACATTTACTAAGATTAAATTACTCAATGAAATCTGATATATATATATCTGCTTCAGCGTATTTATCTATATATCCTGAAACAAGCGGTATCTATAATTATCTATATCATATAGAGCAGCAAAACTTCATCAGGCTGCCACCTTTTCTGTTTAAAGTGTAAAAATAATAATAAGAGTTACCATACAAGAATAATTTAATTGTTTTTAGACTTACTTGGTAGTACTACAGTGAAATGAATTATTTACTCCGCTCTAATTGATTTCTATCTCCTAACTAACTTGATACGTCACGTGTAGGGAAATAGATTTCTCTTGACAAGGTGAGTTTCTTTTGGAGGATCAATGGAGAGAAATTATGTTGCTACCGACTCTCGATTTGAGAAGCCTCGGGGATTCCAAAAAGCAATCTATGAACGAGGATACGCCAAATAGCTACCCGAACTTGCAAGTGGGTGATAGGGCGGAAGCGGAGAGGCGGTATCTAGTCCCCCGCCCCCGTTCACCAGGATTCCTTTCTCACGGTACAGGATGATGATTCGTAAAAAGGTAACTCAACAAAGGAGATAGTTTCCACGTCAGATGCTACCTGGGGGTCAGAAGTATTTCTGACCCCATTCTTTTCCTCCCCCCCCCGCTGGTACCCCAAGAGGCGTGCTGTGGATAGCCACACAAGCTGTGTACACAAATAGGATACAATAAGAAAGAGGATAAATCAATAAGCGGTTCCATCTTAGTGTCCGTATACCGGTGGTGGACCTCCGCCGTTCGAAAATAGTTCTCAAGGATCTCGTTGTTAGAGTTAGACGCACGGGTTGTTCCACTTGAGTAGAGGAGCGGGTTGCTAAAGTGGAAGGCGGGCGGGGCAGATGGGCTAGCAGGGCCAGGGCCACTCAACGTTGTCCCTAGACTGTCAAAAGAGTCCGCCTGAGGGCCCAAGGTTGCTGCTACTTGCTACGTGAGTGGCTACATTGCCACTCGGGGTCAGAAACCGTGTGAAAGCCGAGCTACTGGAACCAGTAGTGTCAGAGTTCCACCCAATGCCAATATTTAGGGGGGTCTGGGAGGCCTCTCTGGTTGAGCCAGGCGGTCTTTGCTTTGAAATGTGAGAGCGCATATTCTCGTCCATTTGACCTCCTTTTGGCTAGCATATTAAAAATTTAATAGAGAGCTGCCACCTGCCGGTTAGGGACAGGTGGCTAAGTTTTCTAGAGGTATCGCTGCTGCTCGTTGGGTAGAAAAAGGCAGCTACGGGGAGCCAGGAGCCACTTGCAGACACCGTTTCTCCGGAGGTGGTGCAGTCTCCGCCCAGCTACGAAGGGTGAGGAGAATTCCCTTTGCCGTCCGCTTTTTACGAGCTGTAGGCCATTCTGAGGCAGGCCGGCTTGAGAGAGCTTTGTTAAATGTTGAAAGATTGAATAGGGACCTTGGGCATGCTGGCAAGGTCGCACCATTGACTATTGACTATAGTATAGGCTGTGTATGCTGTTTTTAGAGCAAACTGAGCAGAGACAATCTCCACCTTGGGGAGATGGATCCAAAAGTTCATGGCAATATATTTCAAATATTTCAAGGATTGCTTTTTTAGATCGTCTTCGTTAGGCAGTGTAGGCGTCCATCTAGTTATGTTTTCCTCTCTCATAGTGATATTCTTGTTATCCGCTTAATGGGGGTACAATACGAGAGGAAAGAAAAACAAGAGGTCTGGATGAGGAGAGCTCCGAGGCCTCTGCCAGAGGACACTCGGAAAGGGAGCTGGTTAAGGCCTACCGTTCTCTTCCCCCTCTATTCCCCCCTCCTACCTCTCGGTGGGAAAGTATTCATTCATGAGATCCAAGTCAAACTTTAAGTTGCACGAACTTAGATTTTCCCGTGCAAATCTGTGGGGGGGTCAATTGCCTATGCACTTATTGCAAATGACTTACTAAATTGTGATTGACGTTCAATCCCTACGAGAGTAGAGGGTCACTAAAAAGGTTGGGTTTTACAACCCTCGGGGAAAGGAAATCCAGCTATATAGTTTGGCTATCACTGCCTCGTGTTGAAGCGGCGCCAATGAAACTGTTTTTAATATTTTGAAACGGGCAAAATCAATAATCACTTGGACTTAGCAAGACCAAGTTTTGAAACTAAAAGTTGGAATTTGACACGATCTGATAATGATAATTAGGGAGAATATAACGGGCTTAGTTTGCAAATATTTTCAGATTTTCTTGTATTATCCCTTTTCTTTTTTTGCATTATACCTCTATATTACAGTCATTATTCCGGCGAGAAGCAGATTGTTTAGGAATGAGTATTGGTTTTTCATCGGAACTTATATACAAAAAAGCAGCGTCGGGAATATTCTTGGGAATGCTATAAAAAAGTGGAGCGAAGGAGGCAAAGATGAAAAATAATAATGATTGATTTAATAATTAATTTTGGCGAATGCTAAAATTAATCTTAAAACGAGATTTCTTCTTTCTTTGTATTTTTGGAACTCAATCTTGGATCCTCTATTTTGCGGATATGCCCATATTTAATGATTGGTATCTATAACTATGCTTCTTTCTGGGAAAAAGCCCGCTTGTTGGCAATTTGACAAATTGTAAAAAAAATACTCTTTTCAAAATCTGATTTCCCCAAAAGGCTCCCCAGCAGTAGCCAGATTAGTAAATATGTCCTGATGTCCCGTATCAAAAGATACTTACTTAGTTACCCTTCCATCTTGTCAAATATTAACTTCAATTCTGGGAAAGAGAATACTACCAAAGATATAGTTTCAAAGAGATTCCGCCTGCAACTGATTTCTATATAGACAAGATTATTAACATCTCAGAGTTGGGGAAATCGTTGTATCAATGCTTGGGAGTTATTGCAACGAAAGTCAATTACGGATCTGCTGCCAAATTACAAATAAACAGGCAGTTTAGTATTAGCAAAGATTGTTTTTTACATCCACTTCTTATCTTGTCTGAAGAAGATTTTTTTTTGACAGGTAGCAAAGGTCGATCACATGGGGTAGACGTCGAGTCGGTTTTCCGAGCATGGAGTACAGTGGCAGTCAAACGTTTAATTAATAGTGTGCGCGACTCTGATTCTAATTATTTGGACGCGATCAATTTAGTATTTGTTCGAAACTAAACCGATGAATTAGACGCAGTAGATTTGTATGTACACCCACTTTTGGAAATGATACGGCTCATCTTAGGCATCGCCCTCTTCCCCCAAATCGGAAGCATTACAAGTAGTAGGTCAAAGATGTCGCAGTCCATTCATTCGATCTTTTTATTTCTGGAAGATAGATTCCCAAGATCTCATCGTATTTTGGAAGCGGACTTACCACAAAATCTTCATTTAGAAACTCCAATTCGATTGTTTCGACGACAAATTAAAGATGTTTCATTTCCGCATTTGCTAAGGATAGTTTTTCGTAGATACAAGATCTTTTACGGAAAGACTATTCATTCCTCTGAGGGGGAACAAAGAGGAAGTGTGGACACCCCAATTCGTAATTTCTACAATTTCGAAATCGATTTACTTATCCTGATTTCCTGGAAGCAGGTATGTAAATCACCAATCAATTATTTCCCACCTATTGATAATTGTAATATTCTTCGTAAGGAGAGATATCTTTCTGCATATGAATCCAAATTGGACAAGTTGAGCATTAATTCCTACTTCATGCAAAGTTTGTGCATTCACTACGGAAGATGGAGGAACAAATTTCTCATGGTCTCCAAAGGAACTTGTTACTTTGTGAAAAAATGGCGTTACTACTTTCGAACACTTCTCAAAAATCACTTCCATTATCGAACCGATTTCTTCATTGACCCATGGCCAAAAATATTATCCACTAGCTGCGTCTCATCTCTGGGTTACACATTAGTTGCGCGACTGGTGCCAAAAAAGGTTCGGATTGAAACCGTAATGGGTTTGTACATCAGTATTTTGGCTGGAAAGACATTTTATCCCAAGATTCCAAATTCAATAATAACTAAGACCTTGGCAAAACAAAAATTTTGCGACATCAGTGGCCGGCCAGCCGGCAAATCTGCCTGGATTACTTCGACAGATGACAAAATCCTGGATGGATATGTACAACTTTGTCAAGTCTTTTTCCTGTATTATGGTGCCTCGACGAATCCTCATAGATTGCGTAGATTAAGATATGTATTGCAGATATCGTGTGATAATACGTTGGCAGGTAAACACAGAAGTACAAAACGTCTCTTGCAATGTAAATCTAATTTAGAGACACTGAATCAGATTTACATATCTGGTAAATCTGAATCGTCGAGTAATCAGAGAGTTTGGCGTTCAACTTCGATACGGTCTGTCTTAGTGGAATTTGCCACATTAGAAATGGGGTTATGATTAATTTAGAAGTTAAATTCTTCTATGAATTTGGCTTACTTTGAAATTGATACCAAATTAATTACTTAGTTAAATATTTGTATTTTATCGATGCGATTTAGATGATTACGCAGATATGAAAGTATTCAACTTGTTTTTGAATTGCTTACTCCCCTCCCTCCAAAAAAAACCGAAGAAAGGGTATAAAATAAAGTAACTCAACTTCAAATAAATATTACTTTGATTTCCACTACGAATGATATTAACTTTTTCTTACCAAAATTAATTGCTACCCTCGCCAAATTGTCACTTTTACCAGAAATTATTTCAATTTTAGGCTTAGTCGCAATAGTTGTGATTGACTTATTAAGTAAAGGAAAAAATGTAATTTTGCTTTACAACATTTCTCTGGCAGTCACGTTAGTCAGTGCGGCTACTTTATTATGGCAGTGGGTATTTTTTCCTCCTTCCGAACGTTTTTGCAACAATGATTTTGATAACATATTTAGGTTCTTCTTACTCATATGTTCTTTTTTATCTGTCTTTTCATCAGCTGATTACATACTTTGTTCAAAAGTATCTATGTCCGAATTCTTGTTATTAAAATTAGCTGCAGGTTCGGGGGGGATGGTTCTCAGTTGCGCAAATGATTTAGTCACTATTTACGTGTCCCTAGAATTCTTAGCTTTATCTTCCTGCTTTTTATCTGGATACACCAAACGGGACATGAGATCGAATGAGGCAAGTACGAAATTCTTATTAATGAGTGGAGCGAGTTCATCTTTTTTACTATATGGTTTTTCTCCGTTATATGCTCCTTCTGGTGGGCGGCTTCAGTTTGACGAAACAGTTGACGGAATTCTATTTAATCAATATGGTTCCATAATTTACATTTCTGCTGCGTTTATTACGGTCGGCACATCATTTAAATTGTCCCTACCTCCATTTCATCAATGGACACCCGATATATATGAAGGAGCGTGATTCGTTCGGATCTGGGAAATAAGATATCTGTTGCAGGTAACTAAGCAATCGAATAGTTCTATTTCTGCCACATCTCGTCGGCATGCGGGAACAGGTTTTAATTTCCCAAATCTAGTTGCTTCATCAACAACTGTCTCCTGCTTTAGCATAAATTCAAAAGAATTTAGCGATACATCTCGTGGAGTAGAACGGAGCGTGGTCACAGACTTTGTCAAGTTGATGTTCGACGTTTTGGCTGCATCAAATAGAGTTTTTTTGTGCAAGATTTGTTTATCACGGGTAGATCGTCGAATTGATAATTCAATATCTTTTATTTTTTCTTTCACTATTCCTTAGGTGGCGGGAAGCCGCGGTTTCGAACCTTTGTAGGTTTGTTTCTGTAACCATTAATTTATTTGTAAAATTGCCCTAACATAAACTTACATGTTTGGCGGGAACGAAGAAAGTCGCAATTTGTCTCTCTTGCCTAGCGCATGTGCTTATTACTAGTTGTCAAAA